ATCCAAGTCTTCTGGTTTTATTGCAGGCATACCCGGGTTATTGGGATAACCAAAAAACCTCGCAACTATACGATAAAAAAATCCTACAATATCAACAAATCGTGCGGCAATAAATAGAAAAAGATTATTTAGAAAAATCATAATTAAATTAAATTTTAAAATACATTACAAATTATATATTATATAATAAAGAAAGATAAAAAGTGTATTAAAATCTTAATCAAAGTACAAAATTTTGTCAATAGTAAATATTCGGGATAATAGGATTCGAACCTATGACACCCTGCTCCCAAAGCAGGTACTCTACCAAACTGAGCTATATCCCGTAACTATTTATTATAAAAATTAATTCAATATACATCAATACTTTATTAATTAAAATTAAATTTCAAATTTTATAATATGACGTTTAAATTTAACAAAATCTTCAACAATATATTACTTTTGTTCTAAAGATCATTTAATGAATAATATTTGTAATATTAAATTTATCTCTACCAAATTTTTTATGAAGTTATTCCTCTTATTTAAAAAAAGTTCATATTATTAAAAATAACATTGTTATTACAATGGGTAAAACTGATTTTAGTTAAATCAAGTAAATAAGCTTGATTTGCTAAAATGACGGGAAAATACCGTAATAATTAAGTAGTAAATTTGAATTGCAACTAACAAATAATTTTACAAACAAAAATAGATTTTCAAATTAGCAAAATTAATTAATCAATTAATTCAAGAATCCGACGTTGAATCTAAGTTAAATATTTTAGTAAAAAAGCAAACTAATAATTCGAAACAATTTCAAGGTATTCGAAATGATTTGTAGAGAGGCTTCATCGGATTAGCATTAAGAAATCAAAAATTAGTCGAACTAAATAAAGAATTAACACAACAAGTAGGCGTTGTTATTGCAGGATTAAATCAAATCAAACAAGAATGACAAGAAAAAGAAATTCGAAAGCAAGCTCGTGCCAACCGCAAACGTTTATCCAACCGTGACCCAATGACACGTCAGATTTATACGGAACTAATAAAAGCTGCTGAAGGAACCACGTATATCCCTGTCCGCACAAGAATGGCTCTTTGTATTTTAGCCGTTACAGGAATACGAGTCAATGAATTATTATCTTTAAAGGTTAACCAACTACAACCTCTCATTGAAGAAAATTGAATTGGCATTGATCGATCGAAATGTGAGCCTAGCAATTACAAAGCCTTTTTAACCCATTGAGTTTGTTAAACAAATCATTGCTCATCAAAGATTAGATAATACTTCTGCCTACGTTAACAAATTATCTGATCAAGAAAGACGAGAGTGTATTTTTCACTTAGATCAAATGTGCCCAGAAAAGGGTCTAGGATTTGATTTAAGCCCATCTAATAGATGAAGTAGAGATATCGAGATATCTAGTTGAAAACGGAAAACGGGTAGGTTTGCTTGATGAATATGAAAGATAAAATAATATAAAGCTAACTATAAATGGGTTAACAATTAGCTTTAACTTAAAGATCCTTAATTATAGATCTAACTGCTGACATAGTTTCAATTACAACTAATGAATTTCCACCAGTGCTGAATGATGCCACCATACTTCCTAAAAACATAACACATTTTCCAGCAATAAAAATTTCTGGTGGCGTGCATTCTTTAAGAAATCTGCTTGAAATAATTTTGGTTGCGTTTAGGGATTTAGAGCTTTCAATAATTTCCTTTGTATCTAAAATAATCCCTACGCTTTGTATTATAGGCCCCAAATAGGGAACTCGCTTTATTACTTTACGGATATATCGTAGTAATCATTTTTTAACCTCCGGTTAAAGCCATTATTCTAACCTTTAACACTCGACTATTACCTAATGATGATAATCTTATACAAAACCCTACTGCTATAGCAATAAGAGAATACCTATAATTGTCCTTAAATTTAATTAGTAATTAAAAATTATTATACTGGAAACTTTATTATTTTGCAACATAATTATATTATTTAGTTAAAATATCTTTTTATCTTAGTTCAAAATTTACCAAAATTACAATATATATATATGAAAGAATTAATTAATTTTCTAGAAACCCGCTAGTCAGAACTAAATGAAAATCTTTATTTTGTAATTAAAGACTAACTCTACTTACAATCGATTTTATGATCTTAAAAAATTTTATATGATTTCTTTTAATATTTTAAAAATTTGATAAATATTATTTTGACTGACATGATAAATAGGAATTTTATATTGTTTTGAAATTTGATTTAATTTACTATTTTGTTGAATATGTCGTTTTAACGCAATAATTAAACTTGCTTTTCTAATATCGTTTGTCACAGATAAATTAGCTCCGATTTTTGTAATTATTTCTTTGATTAAATTGGACGAAATCGAATATACATAAATTTGTAAATTTTTTATTTTTAAATTATCTACGATAAAATATTTAGGATTAATTAAATTTTTCCAGGTATTAACTTTTGATCGTAAAAAGTTTTGACTTTGTAAATCTAATAGATTTTGAAAAATAGAAGTAGTTTGAACAGGATTGTAAGAAATTATTGTTTTTTCCGTTAAATAGAAACGTCGAGTTTGAACAATAGTAAAATTTCCTTGTAATAATAAATCTATTGAATTTTTAACATCTTCATGGATGGTCCAAGAATTCTGTGCATTAATTTCAATAATTGTTTGAAAAGTGGGATAAAATTTTCGTTCTAAAATACTTTTTTGGGTTCCTCGTCGTTTTGCTTCATCATCACTTAATGTAACATATTGAATACCCCCTATTAGATTTACTAAAACAGGGTTTTTTATTAAATTTTCTAGACAATTGCCATGTGTAGTACCTACCAATTGTACGCCTTTTTCTGCAATTGTTCTTACAGCTAACGCTTCTAATTCGGTTCCAATTTCATCAATAACAATTACTTCTGGCATATGATTTTCAACCGCTTGGAGCATTGTTTCATGCTGTAATTCTGCTTTTTCAACTTGCATTCTTCGTGCTCGACCAATACCTGAATGTGGGATATCACTATCTCCTCCAATTTCATTAGAAGTGTCAATTATAATAACTCGTTTTTCCATTTCATCAGAAATAACTCTAGCAATTTCACGAATAATCGTAGTTTTTCCAATACCCGGTTTACCTAATATCAGAATAGATTCTCCACACTCTAATAAATCTCTAATAACACAAATTGTTCCAAAAACTGCTCGACCTACTCTACATGTAAGACCATTTATTAAAAATTGTCGATTTCTAATACAACTTATTCGATGTAATGTTCGTTCAATACCTGCTCGATTTTCATTATTAAATTTATTAATTCGCTTAGTTATATAATCCAGATCTTGCCAAGATATAATTTTTTGAGATAAATATTCAGGACCTGTTAAGAAACGAGCTTCTGGCCGTCGCCCTAAATCCATTACAATTTCAATTAATTTTTCTTGATTGCCATGATTCTTCAAATGTTCTTGAATGAAGAAAGGAAGACTTTCTAATAATTTTTTTAAATCTTCATTTATAGCATGTAAGCTCATATTAAACTATAAAAATCTATTAAATTTACTGTTTATTATTATATTTAAAAACAAAACACTATATTAAAATATTTCTTATTATGAAATATTCTTTATCCCAGTCATATATGGTTTTTGGGCGCTTAAGGTCAAATGTGAGCTTGAAATAAACTTTTATTGACGGTATAATATTAGTTGTATTCAATAACTCAATTAATTAATGGTATTACAAACATTTATCTCTATTAGTATTGTTGTAGCTATTGGCCTATCCCCTTTAAGAAATTCGAAATTAGCAGCATTTTTAATAGCAATTACAGGAAGGTAAATGCTTAATTTAATTACAACTGGCGCTAGCTATATATTTCCTGGTGGACGGGCACTAAAACTGGTTAAAAATGGAATTATTATTTCTAATTCTACGAACATTTTGGTGTTAACGAAAAATATTACTTTAACAGTAATTGATTGCTATACACCGCCTCCTATCCGGTTGTCTGCTCATTAGCATCGGAGCTGGAGCCGTAATTGCGGCTTCAGTGACAAGTCCAAATCTTATCTATTCATCTTATTACAGAGATTTATAAAAAAAAATATGACCGATTTTTGACGTCATAGTTTTTCACGTTTTTATACCTTTCAAATTTATAATATTAAGGGTTTTGGATCAAATTAAATCAATTCTTTATAAAATAAGAAGTTTCTTATGGTATTTATTCCAGATAAACCTTGGCATCGCAGATTTGCTTTTCGTAATTTAACTTCAACACAATACAAAACATATGCCACACAATATTCTAAAGCTAAAGCTGGCGGAATACGTTGTGTTTATGGTTGGATGAGTGGTGCTGGAGTATTAGGCATAGCCACAGATTTTAGTAAAGGTAGCGTTATTAATTATGGAAAACGTAAATTCGCTGCTGTTTGTATTAATGTAGGTGCATATATTTTTTCGCCTGCTATAATTGTATTTACTAATGCATCAAAAATTATAACTATTTCAAAAAACCTCCATAGCAGCGCTGCATTCTTTTTTGAGTGTGCGGAAGATACAACAAATTTAGCTTTTTTACCAATAGACTTAGCGTTATTTGGTCAACCAATCCCAATCGGTGCTTCAAATCGTTTCAATTTGTTTGCCAATCATACTGATTTCCTTGATATTTAAGTTTTTAATACTGTATTAACTTTTTAAAATATTAAAAAGTTAATACAGTATTAAATTGACTACTTTAACCCTCTCAGAGCATATTTGATTATCTGATCCCTTGGTTAATTAAAACGAACTTCGATAATCTATAACTTGTCCCAAGATCTTGATTTATAGAATTCAAACCGGAAAGTACTTGGTTCAACAATTCTGTTTTTGAGGTTCGAATCTTGCTACTAGAAATATTAGGAAGGTCCCATTCAATTACTTCGATATTATTTTTAGTGTTATGTTTATTACGAAAAGAAATATCTAAAATGTTGTATTTTTTAGTGAATCCCATTTTTTCTTTTAATTTATACTAACTTTAATATTAATTTGATTTCAACCTTTAATTATGCTTTATAAGCATAAAATGATTCAAGTTAAATAAAGTTTAAAAATAAAACACACTCTATATCATTATTACGTCATTTTTACCATTTTTTAAACTTATATTAATTTTAAGCTTCTACTTCGACAATTTCATCCAATGTAAAATTATTTGTGTTTACACCACTATAATTAACACTTTCAAATCGAACGACAACAGGATATTTAATACCACTTTGGTCAACAGTTGCAACTGTCCCAATTTTATTATACCAATATGATTCTTTACGAAGAATTTTTACTTTTGAATTACGTTTAACCATAAAATTTGGTTCTGTTATATTTTATTATTATATATATAAATTATAACAGAAATTTATATTTTTATAATAAAAATAATATTTTATTTTTCCAATAAATCAAACCCGAGATGAAACCTAATGTTTTTCGCCGAAAGTATTGACTTTATTTAAAATACATTTTCCTTATTAACTAGCAAAGTAGTAAAAATGTTTGAAAAAATTCCAAAAAATCGCAGATACGTTTATGCAAAGGTAAGTTCAAAATCACAATAAGACAATTCATCATCGGAAATCGCAACAATTCTAATTTTTTCACATTTATCAAAAAAAAGATGGGCTAGAATTTGAGCTTGAAATTAAAAAGACTCCTTTGAAATCTTTTCAAGACTTATTATTCTTAGGGCAAATAAAACAATTTGAATCTGAATCTTCTTAATTATTTTTTAAGATCTTTTGCTACTAGTTTTTCCATTTCTTACTGTTTTATCGATTGGTTAGCTGTTAGTTTAAGATCTCAGATAAGTCATTCAAATTTAATTAACCTTTTAATAAGTGAGTATATTCAAGTATATCATTTTATATCAGTGGCTTACGAAAAATTTATACTAGAACAGTTTTATTTTATAATCAATTTTCGCGTTCAAGAATTCTTAAAGTTTATCTATTCTGATATTGAAGTTTATTTATAATCATTATCAACTTCGTAAAACTTTTCAGTTTTCGAAAGGACTTCAAATTATGGAATCATTAGTTACTTATTTTAGCGATATATCCTTTATAAGTGCTGCTACTTTTCTATACGTATTAGTTGAAAAACAGGCCAAATCCTAGAATGTAACTCTTGCTCTTGCTAAAAAACTGTATTTTTATCAATATTCAGATTCAATTTTCTAATCTTTTTAGTATCTAAACAAATATGATTTTGACGTTAAACTCGAAATACACAGGTTTTAGTGGTTAAGATGAAATATAAAATATTTAAAACTAAAGCAAAGACTTTGGTTTTAAAATTAACTAATAATTTGACGAGCCAAACCAATTGCCAGCAAGATAGAAAAAGAATTACCAACGGTTGAACCAGAAATCTCAATTTAAGCAATAAGTACAGCACATTTAACAGAATATTTTATTTGCGGTGAAGTAAAATCGTTTATGACTGATACAGTTGCTTCTTTAACTGCTTCGACTGGCTAAGTTGAATTATAGATTTTCATAGCAGTTTTTGTAAAAGCACAAAATTGACCTAAGATAGGAACTTGTTTTATACTTGGATTCATTACTCGAATACACCTCCACTCAGAAATTCAGTAATTATAAATAGTAAACGACTTTTAGAGATAGGAAGATAAACTCCAAGGGCAATTTCTATTTAATGATGTCATAGTAATATTTTTTAATGTTATAGTTTTCATTATAAAATTAGACCTTAATATATTCATTAACGCAAATTTTTTATATTTTAACGTTTTTGTAAGATGTAACTTAATAGTTACTAAATTATTTTTTTAATTAAAGTATAAATTTTTAAAAGTTTAAAAATAATCTAGCGGAGAATGGATTTGAACCATTGACCTTCGGGTTATGAGCCCAACGAGCTACCAGGCTGCTCTACTCCGCGTTACATATAAGTTTGTTTAATCTTATCTATTATAATAATTAATTAAAGTACAATAGATAAGATTATATTATAATTATAAAGTTTAAAAATATATAGCTAAAACAAGAAAGCAATATAAAGAAATTAAAATAAACGTTAAATTATTTAAAATCTTTTCTGAAGAACTTGGGGAACCCAACAAGTTTGTTTTACTTGTTATACTTTTTAAACCAAGAGTTTTTGGTGGTCGAAGAACGATCAAAATAATCAAAAAAATTGATAATCCAAAATACATTTCTTTTAACATAAAAATGTTCGTCTAAAAATAATATTAACTTTCAATTTCAAACACTTCGTTAAAAACTTTTGACACCTTATCACCGGAGTCAATAGTTTCTAATGGATCTTTTCGTAACCGATGACGAAGACATAATTTTATAATTGTTTGAATGTCCTCGACCGTTACTTCTGTATGTCCGTGGTAAGCTGCATGTGCTTTTGCTGCCCGATTTGTTACAATATCGCCTCTTAAGCCATCTACATCTAAACGACTGCAAACTTCTGAGATTTTAACACGTAATTCGTAATTTAATTCAACTTTTGGTAATAAATTTTGAGCAAAAACAATACGTTCACGTAATTCTTGCTGTTTTGTTTCATAATTTTTAATCCAAACCATTGGCTCTTGATCAAACGATGTCCGTTCCTCCACAACTTTTACTCGTAATAGTGGATCTTTAACAGTTCTAATTTCTGCATGCATTCCAAATCGATCAAGTAATTGTGGTCGTAATTCTCCTTCTTCTGGATTGCCTGATCCAACAAGTACAAATCTTGCTGGATGACGAATCGAAATTCCTTCGCGTTCTACTGTATTCCACCCTGATGCTGCTGAATCTAGTAAAATGTCTACTAAATGATCATCTAATAAATTAACTTCGTCAACATAAAGAATTCCACGGTTAGCTTTAGCTAATAATCCGGGCTCAAAAGCTTTAACACCTTCTGTTAAAGCTTTTTCAATATCAATAGTACCACACACCCGATCTTCTGTTGCTCCTAAAGGTAAATCAATCATTGGAATTTTTATAAATTCCGTTTTAAAAATTATGTTTTCTTGCAAAGCTTGTTTAACTTCGTTACTCATTAAATCTAAATTTGATTTATGAGAGTTAAAAGGATCGTTTAGAACTATTTCAATTTCTGGTAATAAATCAGCAATTGCTCGAATTGTTGTAGATTTCCCTGTTCCACGATCTCCCATAATCATCACTCCACCAATTTTAGGATCAATAACATTTAATTGTAAAGCTAATTTCATTTCTTCTTGCCCGACAATTGCAGTAAACGGAAAAACGGGAGTTTGTAATTGTTTTAAATCTTGCGCTGTCATACTTTTTTATGAGAATTATAAATCTAATAAATTTTATTAAACTACAAAATTATTATTTTGTAATTAAAATATTATTGATAAAGTGTTGAACCTAATCGGATTGCTAACATACTTGCTACTAATGCAGCAAAAAGTATTGTATATACTTGAGAATCATAGATCATAAGAAGCTCCCATTAATATCAAAATATTATTATACTATTTTTTTGATTCTAAGGAAAAAGAAAAAAATACATACAAACAATAAATAAATTACCAACTTGATTTTGTAACTCCCGGTAATAAACATTGATGAACCATTTCACGTAAAACATGCCGAGATATTCCAAAATCACGATAAAAACTGCGAGGACGTCCTGTTTTCCAGCACCGATTTCGAATTCGAATAGTTGCACTATTTCTTGGTAATTTTTGTATTTTACTATGAATTTCTAATTTTAAATTAGAATTTGTTGTTATGTAATATTTTTCCAATAAATTTGAACGTTTAAAAGCGTATTTATTATTTAAAATAATACGTTTTTTCTCCCGTTGTATCATACTTTTTTTTGCCATAAAATAAAGTTAACTTATTAATTTTTATAGTTTTAAAATAAAAAATTAAAATATATTATTTTTTTATATTTACAAATCATTTTATCGTTAAAATAATTTTATCGCAATAGATTTTTAATTATTAAAATTATTATCAAACTTTAATTAAAGTTTGATACATATGGCATTTTTTTATCAGGTAAAATTGTATATTGACTTAAAAGCTGTCTAAATTCATTTCCATCTAAAGTTTCAACATCTAATAATTTTTCCACTATTAAATCAATAATAACACGATTATCTGAAATGATTTGAAGAGCTTTTCCTTCACAGTAGGTAATAATTTCAGAAACTTCTGCGTCAATTCGATTTACAAGTTCTTTACTATATTCGGTAGATTGTCCAGTATTACCGCCTAAAAAAACTTCTCCTGAAGTAGCGTCTTCGAGAGCTATAGGTCCTATTTTTGACATCCCAAAACGCGTAACAATTTGTCGAGCTAAACTTGTTACTCTTTGTATATCATTACTAGCACCAGTGGTTATTTCAGTATAACCAAAAATAACTTGTTCAGCAGCACGGCCGCCAAGTGCTGTAATAATTTGTGCTAATAAAGTTGACCGTGAAACTAACGATTGATCTTCATCAGGTGTAAACCAAGTTAAACCTTTTGCATTTCCCCTTGGTGCAATTGTAACTTTTTCAATTTCATCATGTGATATTAAAACTGAACCTGTAATTGCATGTCCAACTTCATGATATGCAATCACTTTTTTATTTTTATTATCTTCAACTGTCGTACCTGCGATTCCACCAATTATTCTATCAGCCGCTTCAATTACTTCATTTTTTGTAATTGATGATTTATTATAACGAGCGGACAAAATTCCAGCTTCGTTCAATAAATTTGCTAAATCTGCTCCCGAGAATCCTGGGGTACGATTGGCTAATTGGACTAAAGAAACATCATCGGCTAAAGGTTTGTTTCGCGCATGAACTTTTAAAATATTAATTCTTCCTAACCGATCAGGTAAACCGACAGTTATTTGGCGACTAAATCGACCCGGTCTTAATAATGCTCTGTCCAAAATATCAGCACGATTTGTTGCACCAACAACAATAACCCCTTTGTTTTCTTTAAAACCATCCATTTCTGTTAATAATTGATTTAAAGTTTGTTCACGTTCATCATTACCACCACCTACACCTGCGCCACGTTCTCGTCCAATGGCATCTATTTCATCAATAAAAATAATACATGGTGAATTTTCAGCGGCTTTATTAAATAAGTTACGGACACGAGCTGCTCCAACACCTATAAACATTTCTACAAATTCAGATCCTGAAATACTGAAAAAAGGTACATCTGCTTCATTAGCTATTGCTTTTGCTAATAATGTTTTTCCCGTTCCTGGAGGTCCAACTAATAAAATGCCTTTAGGTATTTTTGCTCCAACTAACGTATATCGATCTGGTTCTTTTAAAAAAGAAACAATTTCTTCAAAGTCAGCTTTTGCTTCATCAATTCCTGCAATATCGTCAAAATAAACACCAGTATTTGGTTTACGTTTAAATTTTGCAGGTGATTTTATAATATTAAGAGGCGACGAAATCGACCCACCTGTCAATTCATCATAATTTTGAAGAAACGTTATTAAAAGTACAACAAAAATAGTTGGTAAAATTAAATTATTTATTAAGTTGACAAATAGATTTGTTTGTTCAACTGCATGGGCATCAAAATCAATATTTGATTCTTTTAATTTTTGAATTAATTGCGAAGCTCCTACTGGAATTTCAACTTTAATTATTTGTGGTCGATTACCTAATTCCGGGCTTGATGCTTTAATAATTGCGTTTCGACTATTATTATATAAATCAACTTGTTTAACCCAACCTAAATCTAAATATTCTAAGAATCTTCCGTATGTCATTCGTGAATTAACAATATTTTGATTAGTTTGAGCTGTCTGTTTTATAGTATTAAAGTTAATCAAATTTAATTCATTAAAACTAAGTATAAGTGTTATTAAAACAGCAAGAGTTATAAGTATATTTCTAAAAAAATTATTATTATTGTTATTAGTCATTATTTAATTTAATCCTTGATTTAATCTAAATTTATTTGATTATTATTTATTCTTTTACGGATATAATAACAAAACATTAATGTCAAAAACAACAAATTTTTTCTGTGGAAGGAATTTTAGCGAATTTTTATATTTTACCTTAGATTAGAACTATTGAGATAAAAATGAATAAGCGTTTTATTTTTAAATTAAATTGAAAATTTTTTGTTAAAGGTTTAGTTTTTATTATAGAATAATATTAAGGACATATAAAAATTTGAAAATAGGAGAATTTTATGGTAAATATGTTAAATCTTCAAAATCCCCAATTTCCAACATTTGGTGGTAGTACAGGTGGTTGGCTCCGTGCTGCAGAAACAGAAGAAAAGTATGCAATAACTTGGCCATGCAAAAAAGAACAAATTTTTGAAATGCCTACAGGTGGAGCTGCTATTATGCATGCAGGCGAAAATTTACTATATCTTGCTAGAAAAGAGCAATGTTTAGCATTAGGCGCACAATTGCGAACGTTTAAAATTACACAATACCAAATTTATCGAATTTTTCCTAGTGGCGAAACTCAATATTTACATCCAAAAGATGGGGTTTTTCCAGAAAAAGTGAATCCTGGACGTATTTCAGTTAATAGTCAAAATTTTGCTATAGGTGGAAATCCAAAATAAAAAATACCAGAAATTATTAAATTTTTTCGAAATTTTATACCTTGACAATTGATCAATTAAGAAGGTATAAAATTCTAACAAATAAATAAAAATAATAACATGAAAGTGTTCCTGTTTTAACTACAAAAATAAAAATTAGGCGAGATGGCAGAGTTGGTCGATTGCGTCTGATTTGAAATCAGATGAATCTTTGCGGATTCCGTGGGTTCGAATCCCACTCTCGCCTTTTAATTTTTAGATATAAAAGCTTAATTGTGTTTAAATTATTAAAATAAGTTTGTGAACAAAGTCTATGATTGGTTTGAAGAAAGATTAGAAATACAAGCAATAGCTGATGATATTTCAAGTAAATATGTTCCACCTCATGTAAACATTTTTTATTGTTTTGGTGGTATTGTTTTAACATGTTTTTTAATACAAGTAGCTACAGGGTTTGCTATGACATTTTATTATAGACCAAGTGTAGTCGATGCTTTTGCTTCAGTTGAATATATAATGACAAGTGTTAATTTTGGTTGGTTAATTCGGTCAATTCACCGATGGTCAGCAAGTATGATGGTAATGATGATGGTATTACATATTTGTCGAGTTTATTTAACAGGCGGATTTAAAAAACCGCGAGAATTAACTTGGGTTACAGGTGTAATTTTAGCCGTTGTGACAGTTTCATTTGGTGTTACTGGATATTCATTACCGTGGGATCAAGTAGGATTCTGGGCTTGTAAAATCGTAACAGGTGTACCTGCTGCCGTACCAATTGTTGGACCACCTTTAGTGTTAATTTTAAGGGGTGGAGAAAGTGTAGGACAAAGTACTTTAACCAGGTTTTATAGTGCGCATACATTTGTATTACCATTAGCTGCAGCAGTTTTAATGCTTACTCATTTTTTAATGATTCGAAAACAAGGAATTTCAGGTCCACTTTAATTAAATATTAATATATTAATAAAACTTATGTCAGTAATTAAAAAACCAGATTTAACAGATCCAAAACTACGAGCAAAACTTGCAAAAGGAATGGGACATAATTATTACGGTGAACCTGCTTGGCCTAACGATCTATTATATGTTTTTCCAATTTGTATTTTAGGAACATTCGCATGTTGCATTGGACTAGCTATTATGGCACCTACTCAAATTGGTGAACCAGCAGATCCATTTAATACACCTTTAGAAATTTTGCCAGAATGGTATTTTTTCCCGACTTTTAATTTACTTCGTGTGCTACCTAATAAATTATTAGGTGTATTAGCTATGGCATCTGTTCCTGTTGGCTTAATTACAATTCCATTTATTGAAAATGTAAATAAATTTCAAAACCCTTTTCGTCGTCCAATATCAAGTTTCGCCTTTTTATTAGGTTTTATTGTCGCAATATGGTTAGGAATTGGTGCTTGTTTACCAATTGATAAAGCTGTTTCATTAGGTTTTTGGTAAAAATGTTATTAATTATAATTTAATTTTATTAATGTATTTTTAATATAAAAATACATTAATAAAACTATAGTTATTTAGAGTTTAAAAAACTTTCTTTACTTTCAACAATTGCTTCTTTTAATAATTGTTCGGCTTCTTCAGTAAAAAATGTACTGGTTTGAACGATTTCAAGATAAGATTGCTTTGATAATTTTAAATATGATAATAAATTTGCACAATAAGGTTTAACATCAGTTAATTCTAGATCATCTAAAAAACCGTTAATGCCTGTATAAATTAAAGCAACTTGTTCTGGAACTGACAATGGTGCATTTTGTGGTTGTTTTAAAATTTCACGTAGTCGCATACCGCGTGCTAATTGTTTTTGTGTTGCTTCATCTAAGTCTGACGCAAATTGAGAAAAAGCTTCTAATTCCGCAAATTGAGCTAATTCTAATTTTAACGTACCAGCAACTTTTTTCATTGCTTTAGTTTGAGCAGCGGATCCCACACGTGAAACTGAAATACCTACATTAATTGCCGGACGAATACCTGAATTAAATAAATCATTTGATAAAAATATTTGCCCATCTGTAATTGAGATTACATTTGTCGGAATATATGCAGATACATCACTTGCTTGTGTTTCAATAATTGGTAAAGCCGTCATACTACCACCACCTAATTCATCACTCAGTTTTGCGGCACGTTCTAATAATCTTGAGTGTAAATAGAATACGTCACCTGGGTATGCTTCACGTCCCGGAGGTCGACGAAGTAATAATGACATTTGACGATATGCTGTTGCTTGCTTACTTAAATCATCATAGATAACTAAAGTCGCTTGACCTTTATACATGAAATATTCTGCTAAACAAGCTGCAGAATATGGTGCAATATATTGTAACGTAGCTGGATCATTTGCACTAGCTGAAACAATAATCGTATAATTCAATGCTTCTTTTTCTTCAAGTACATTTACTACTTGTGCTACAGTTGACGCTTTTTGGCCTATACATGTATAAACACAAATAACATTTTCCGTTTTTTGGTTAATAATCGTATCTACAGCAATAGCAGTTTTTCCTGTTTGACGATCACCAATAATTAATTCACGTTGTCCTCTACCAATCGGAATCATCGCATCAATCGATGTAATTCCAGTTTGTAATGGTTCACAAACCGATTTTCGACTGATAATGCCCGGAGCCATTGATTCAACTAAACGAGTTTCGGAAGTTACAATGTCACCCTTTCCATCAATCGGCAAAGCTAAAGGATTTACTGTTCTGCCTAAGAATCCATCACCAACAGGAATTTGTGCAATTTTTCCTGTTGCTTTAACAGTACCGCCTTCTAAAATTTGCCGACCTGTCCCCATTAATACAACACCAACATTATCATTTTCTAAATTAAGTGCAATACCGATTGTTTTATCCTCAAATTCTAATAACTCACCACTCATTACTTGATCAAGACCATAAACACGTGCAATACCATCTCCTACTTGTAAAACCGTACCAATATTTTCTACGGTAATATTTTGATCGTATTTTTCAATTTGTTCACGAATAATACTACTAATTTCGTCTGGGCGAAGATTTATCATTGTATTCTATAATCTAAGAGTATATAAATTAATGTAATTTTTTTTAAATTGTTAAAACACCGTCTAAATGTTTAGCTAATTTCTGTAATTTATTTATAATTGTAAAATCTAATCTTTTTGACTCAGTTTTAACAATAAAGCCACCAATTAGGGTTGAATCTAAATTAATAATTAAGCGAATTTCTCGTGAGTTGGTTAATTTTTTTAATTTTTTAATCAAATTATTCTTTTGAATATTTGTAAAAGGAAATGCTGTATCAATTTCAATAGTTCGAATCGAAGCAGTTTTACAAACTAATTCTAGATATTCTTGAATTATTGATTCTAATAAATTAATCCGATCACGTTTTACTAATACACTTAAAAATTTAAATGTTTCAGTATTTAATTGTGTTTTTAAAGTTTTATTTAAAATTTCTTGTTTTTGGCTTGACATTATCAGTGGATTTTTTAAATACACTGTTAATTCATCGGCTGTTTCTAGAAAAATTTCTAAATTTTGAAAATCAGCAGTAATTTGATGCATGATATTCTGATTTATAGAATAATCATATAAAGCACGTGCATATGGTGCTGCAATTTTTGCAGTTAAAGGGTTTACATTCATAATAAATCTCCTTCTAATTGAAGGATTGTTTGATCAATTAATGCCATAGCATTTCCATTCAATGAATATATTTTATATGCTTTGGCAGATGTTCTTTCCAACACTAAGGAAATAATTGCTTGTTTAATTTCAAGAAAAATTTGTCGTTCTTTTGTTTTAAATGTTGCTAAAGCGCGACTAAAACGAGTTGTCAAGTCTTTTTTCGATTCGTAAGCTTCCGATTCTAATAAAACTGTTTTAGTTTTAATTGTATCTGTTTTAATTTGATTAATAACAATATCGGCTTGACTTAATTGTTTTTGTGCTTCCTCTAAGCGTCGTCGGGCTTCATTAAGTCGATCCTCAGCGTCTTCAATACTATTAATAATGACACGTTTTCTTTCTTCAAGTAACGATAATAAAAAATCTTTACCTGCAAAAAATACGATAATTATTAATAATGTAATATTTATTAAGCCACTTTCAAATATATCAAAATTTAACGAAATTCCTTCTGACTCGGCAATTAAAGTTGATAGTAAAAATTTAATAAAATTTTCCATAATATAAAATTTGGAGTTAAAAAGTTAACTTTTAAAAAGGAAAATTACAATTAACAAAAAGTTTAGATTAATAGTCTTGCATCAATCTGTTTACATAAAGATTTAACAATGCTTTCTAAATTATTTAAAGCAACTGTTTTTTTATCAGAAAGATCAATGATTATTGAAGATAATAAATTATCAATTGACTCTTGCGAGCGATTTAATTCTTGTTCTAAGTTTTCTTTATGAATTTTTTGCGAATTTGTAATTTCTAATTGTGCTTGTTTACGAGCGACACTTAATTTTTCTTCATACGTGGTTATTAATTCATTTGTTTGAACCAATAATTCTGATGCTTTGGATAAATTATTTAATACATAATCCTTTCTTTCTTCAATAATGGTTAAAAGTGGATTATATAAAATAGTATTAAGAACAACAATTAATATTAAAAATTGAACCATTACTAATGGTAAAGTAGCATCAAAATCAAACAACCCACCTGGTCCTGTAATTTCAGAATTTGAAATTAATGTTGAAAGGTTAACCATATAAAATTTCTATATTTTAGTGTAGTAATAACTTTTGATTATATTTAATAAAAGTTTAAATAATAAGCTTGTGTAGTATAAAAAGTAAATTTATCAATTTATACTACATTAAGTTTTGAAAATATAAATTAACCTTTGAATGGATTTGCAAATAATAATACTAACGCAACTACTAAGCCATAAATTGTTAATGCTTCCATGAAGGCTAAACTTAATAATAAGGTACCGCGAATTTTGTCTTCTGCTTCTGGTTGACGGGCAATCCCTTCAACGGCTTGACCTGCAGCCGTACCTTGTCCAATACCAGGGCCAATTGCAGCTAAACCAATAGATAATCCAGCAGCTATAACAGAAGCAGCAGAAATAATAGAATCCATAATGAAATTTATTTTAATTAATAACTATAGTTTTAAGAAATATTATAAATAGTATTTAAAAACTATTCTAATGCTTCTGCAATATATGCAGCGGCTAAAGTTGAAAAAATTAAAGCTTGGATTGATCCAGCAAATAAACCTAATAACATAATTGGTAACGGAACAATAAGTGGAACGAGTGATGTTAACACAGATACAGTTAATTCATCAGCTAAAACGTTTCCAAATAATCTGAAACTTAACGATAACGGTTTTGTGAAATCTTCTAAAATATTGATTGGTAAAAGAAGTGGGATAGGTTCAATATATCTTTTAAAATATCCTAACCCTTTTTTGCTTAAACCAGCAGAAAAATAAGCAAGTGATGTTAATAACGCTAATCCCGCAGTAGTGTTAATATCATTTGTTGGTGCTGCCAATTCTCCGTCCGGTAAAGAAATTAATTTCCACGGAAAAATCGCACCAGCCCAATTGGAGCCAAGAATAAATAAAAATAAAGTACCGATAAATGGGAACCAATCGCGGTAAAAATGTTCACCAAGTTGACTTTTAGCAATATCTAAAACAAAATCAACGATTAATTCCATGAAATTTTGGAAACCACTTGGAATTCGATTTATTCCGCGTGTTCCTAAAAAAGAAAATACTAATAAAAGAAATAATACAAACCAAATTACGATCATAACTTGTCCATGTATTAAAAAACCAGCAAAACTCCAATAAAAATGTTTACCAACTTCTGCTTCGGCTAATAATGTACAAGTATTCGAATAAAAACTATATGGGTACATAAAATTTAACTGATTTTGTAAATCACCCAATATTAAAAAATATACAGGAACAGTTTAAACTATATTCTAACTTAATTAATTTTAGGTTTTTTTTTATAAAGAAGCTCTTTATAAATTTTTATTTTAACCATTCATAACCTTTCTGTTCTAATTCTTGTGCTAAACTCGCATTACCAGTTTTTATAATTGTCCCATTTTGCATAACATGCACATAGTCGGGTTTTACATAATCTAACAATCTTTGATAATGAGTTATTAAGACTATAGCTTTATTAGAATTCATAAACAAATTAATTCCATTTGAAATGATTCTTAAAGCATCAATATCAAGACCAGAATCAGTTTCATCTAAAATTGATAACTGTGGTTGTAATAACAGCATTTGTAAAATCTCATTTCGTTTTTTTTCACCACCCGAAAACCCATCGTTCACATTTCGTGTTAAAAAAATGGATGACATTCCTATATTTTTTAATTTTTGATTTATTAATTGAAGAAATTCAATGGGGTTACTTTCTTTTTTATTTAAAAATTTTTGTTTTGAATTATAAGCAATACGTAAAAAATCTTCATTACTAACACCGGGAATTTCTATTGGATATTGAAAAGCTAAAAAAATTCCTAAATGCGAGCGTGTTTCTGCATCAATATCTAAAATATTTGAACCATTAAATAAAATTTCACCTTGTAAAATGGTATAAGCCGGATGACCTGCAATTATTTTTGAAAATGTACTTTTCCCCGAACCATTAGGTCCCATAATAGCATGAATTTCACCTTTATAAATTTTTAAATTTAAATTATTAATTATTTGGTTTTCATCTATGCATGCTTTTAAATTTTTAATTTCTAAAAGAGGTAAATCTAAATTCATCATTTATCCTATACTTCCTTCTAATTTTAAACTTAATAAACGATCTGCTTCGGTAGCAAATTCAAGAGGTAATTTTGTGAAAACATCTCTACAAAACCCACTAATGATTAATTCTATACCTTTTTCCATTGAGACACCACGTTGTAAAAAATAAAAAATTTGTTCCTCACCTATTTTTGAAGTCGATGCTTCGTGTTCAACTTTAGTTGTTGAATTTTTAACAGAAATAAGAGGAAATGTATTTGCATTTGATAAATTACCAATTAATAACGAATCACATTGTGAATAGTTTCGAGCACCAAATGCTTTTGAATAAACATTAATATATCCCCGATATGTATTTTTTGATTTACCGGCAGAAATACCTTTCGAAACTATGTTACTTTTTGTGTTTTTTCCAATATGAATCATTTTACTACCTGTATCTGCTTGTTGGTAATTGTTTGTTAGTGCGACAGAATAAAATTCGCCTTGTGAGTTATCGCCAATTAAAACACAACCGGGATATTTCCAAGTTATTGTTGAACCTGTTTCAACTTGGGTCCATGAAATTTTTGAGTTAATTCCTACACATAAACCTCGTTTTGTAACAAAATTATAAATTCCACCTTTTCCTTTGTTATCACCCGAATACCAATTTTGAACTGTTGAATATTTTATAAAAGCATAATCTAGTGCAATTAATTCAACAATAGCTGCATGTAATTGATTATTATCATACTGTGGGGCAGTACAACCTTCTAGGTAATTTACTTTACTTCTTGGTTCAGCAATTATTAAAGTTCGTTCAAACTGTCCTGATTTTTTATCATTTATTCGAAAATATGTCGATAAATCTAGAGGGCAGGTTACATTTTCAGGAATATAACAAAATGACCCATCAGTAAAAACGGCCGAATTTAATGCAGAAAAATAATTATCACCTACAGGAACAACGGTTCCTAAATATTTTTTAATCAATTTTGGATATTCATGAATTGCTTCAGAAATAGAAGAAAATACTATCCCATATTGCGCAAGCTCTTTTTTAAATGTGGTAGCAATAGAAACACTATCAAATACAGCATCTACTGCTACATTTGTTAACCGTTTTTGTTCTGTTAATGAAATTCCAAGTTTTTCAAACGTTTTTAGTAATTCGGGATCTACTTCGTTTAAATTATTTAATTTTTTTTTTAATTTTGGAGCTGAATAGTAAATAATTGTTTGATAATTAATTTCAGAAAACTTTAATTGTGCCCATTCTGGGCTATTCATAATACTCCATTTTTTATAAGCTTGTAAACGAAAATTTAATAAAAAGTCTGGCTCATTTTTTTTTTTTGAAATTAACTGAACTATTTTTTTATTTAAACCATTTTCAATAATATCATTTTCAATTGTTGTTGAAAATCCATATTTATATGGTTGATTAATTAATTTTGTAATATTTTTATTTAATACTTTATTTGATTGGTTAATCATATTTATTTTAAAATTATAATACTTGTTTATACATTATATGATAATATAATAATAATAATAAATACATTATTATTTATACAAACAATCATATTTTATATTCTTAAAAGTTATAGTTTTTATAGTTATATAGGTATACGATTAATTAACGAAATATTACTACAATGCGGGATTAAGGTTGTTAATGCAAATCAACTGATAGAACTAGTTTTTTAGAATTAGTTATAGATCTATTATATATTCCCTTTTTATTTTAAGGAGAAATCCATGTCTCAATCTGTAGCAGAACGGACTAGACTTAAAAGTGACCGTTATGAATCTGGTGTAATTCCATATGCTAAAATGGGTTACTGGGATGCAGCGTATTCAGTAAAATCTAGTGATATTCTTGCATTATTCCGTGTAACACCACAACCAGGGGTAGACCCTGTAGAAGCTGCTGCTGCAGTAGCAGGTGAATCATCTACAGCTACTTGGACTGTTGTATGGACAGATTTATTAACAGCATGTGATCGTTACCGTGCTAAAGCATATCGCGTTGATCCAGTACCTAATTCAACAGATCAATATTTTGCATTCATCGCTTATGAATGTGATTTATTCGAAGAAGGTTCAATTCCTAACCTAACAGCATCAATTATTGGTAACGTTTTTGGCTTTAAAGCTGTATCAGCTTTACGTTTAGAAGATATGCGTATTCCATTTGCATATTTAAAAACTTTCCAAGGACCTGCAACGGGTGTAATTGTAGAACGTGAACGTTTAAATAAATATGGTACTCCATTATTAGGTGCTACAGTAAAACCTAAATTAGGTCTTTCTGGTAAGAACTATGGACGTGTTGTATACGAAGGTTTAAGAGGTGGTTTAGACTTCTTAAAAGATGATGAAAACATCAACTCTCAACCATTCATGCGTTGGAGAGAGCGTTACTTATACGTAATGGAAGGTATCAACCGCTCAGCAGCTTCAACAGGTGAAGTTAAAGGTTCATACTTAAACATCACAGCAGCCTCAATGGATGAAGTTATTGTTCGTGCTGAATTTGCTAAGCAACTAGGTTCAGTTATTGTAATGGTTGATTTAGTTTTAGGTTACACTGCGATTCAAAGTGCTGCAATTTGGGCTCGTCAAAACGATATGATTTTACATTTACATCGTGCGGGTAACTCTACATATGCTCGTCAAAAAAACCATGGTATTAACTTCCGTGTTATCTGCAAGTGGATGCGTATGGCTGGTGTAGATCATATTCACGCAGGTACAGTTGTAGGTAAATTAGAAGGTGATCCTTTAATGATTAAAGGTTTCTACGATACTTTATTATTAACATCATTAAAAGTTAATTTACCTTATGGTATTTTCTTTGAAATGGATTGGGCTAGTTTACGTAAATGTTTACCAGTTGCTTCAGGTGGTATTCACTGTGGGCAAATGCACCAATTAGTTTACTATTTAGGTGATGATGTTGTGTTACAGTTTGGTGGCGGTACTATTGGTCATCCTGATGGTATTCAAGCAGGTGCTACCGCTAATCGTGTTGCTTTAGAGGCAATGGTTTTAGCTCGTAACGAAGGTGCTGATTACTTCAACAATGAAGTAGGTCCAAAAATTTTACGCGACGCAGCGAAAAGCTGTGGTCCTTTACAAACAGCGTTAGATTTATGGAAAGATATTAGTTTTAATTATACTTCAACTGATACTGCAGATTTCTCTGAAACACCTACTGCAAACGTATAATAAATTGCAATAAACATTACTTTTAATAAAAAATAAAACTAAAGGAGTATTTGAATAGTGAGACTTACACAAGGTTGTTTCTCTTTTTTACCAGATTTAACAGATAAACAAATCGAAAGCCAAATTAACTTTTGTATTACAAAAGGTTGGGCAATAAACGTTGAATGGACTGATGATCCACATCCTCGCAACAGTTACTGGGAATTATGGGGTTTACCTTTATTCGACATTAAAGATGCAGCATCTGTAATGTACGAGTTAAAAGAAGCTCGTAAATCTTGTCCAATTGGTTATATTCGTATTAACGCTTTTGATGCAAGCTATGGTACAGAAAGTTGTGCTATGTCTTTTATCGTAAATCGACCACCAGCGGAGCCTGGTTTCTATTTAGAGCGCTCAGAAGGCCCTTCTCGTCAAATTATTTACACTATTAAAAGTTATAGTGTTCAAGCTAATCCAGAAGGTCATCGCTACTAAATAAACAATATTATAATTACAATAACAATTGTTATTGTAATTATATATTTTTTCTAGATAAAATATAGAATTACATATATCGTTAATATATTTACTCGGGACTGACGAGACTCGAACTCGCAACTTCCGCCGTGACAGGGCGGTGCTCTAACCAATTGAACTACAATCCCTAAAAATTTTTTACTACTTGATAATAATTATTGTTTATTATTTTATAAATGTCAATGCAACTAATCGTCTTTAAATATTAATAAAGGAGAAACAGGGATTCGAACCCTGGGTACAAAAAAATGTACGATAGATTAGCAATCTATTGCTTTAGACCACTCAGCCATTTCTCCTAAATTATTATACAATATAAATAATAAATAAGTGTTTGGCTCTGGTGGGATTTGAACCTACGACCTTGGGCTTATGAGTCCCCTGCTCTAACCTCTGAGCTACAGAGCCTTATCTTATAAGATTAATAATATACATTTTTTAAGTTATATAATAAAGTTATATTTAAATTAACACAGAACAATATAATATAAAATTATGACAAATAACTTCTGGAAGAATATTTCTCGTTATCCAAATTTTTTTATTAGTAGTATGGTTGGATTAATTCTAATTATATTAACTCCTTTTCGAAATTTATTTAAAAATACTGATTTAAAATTAAAGTTTTTAATAATAATTTTTCTTTTATTTTTATTATTTATATTATATATAATTATTGCAAACATGTTAAATTTATAATATTACTTTAAGGTAATATTATAAATTTAAAACTTTGGGCCGAGTTGGATTTGAACCAACGTAGCGTAACGCAGCGGATTTACAATCCGCCCCCTTTAACCACTCGGGCATCGACCCACTTGAATTTACGATACAAAAAATTCATTAAAATTACAATATGTAAAATTTCATTCTATACTTGACTTTAAAATATCTCATTCTTATTATAATATATGTATATATATATATAATGGGTAATTAACTCAGCGGTAGAGTGTCTGCCTTACAAGCAGAAGGTCACAGGTTCAAATCCTGTATTACCCATATTTCAGATGGGCCTATCGTCTAACGGATTAGGACAGAAACCTTCTAAGTTTCTAATGTAGGTTCGATTCCTACTGGGCCTATTTTAGTTTAGAATAAATATTCTGTAGCTGGTAAAGGGATTTGAACCCCCAACCTACGGATTACAAATCCGTTGCTCTACCGTTGAGCTACACCAGCATTTAAAAAACCACGAAACAATAATATATTAAACTAGAGTTTTTAATCTTTTTGTATCATACATACTAGTTAATAAAAGATTCTAAAACAATAGTTTAGAATCTTTTATGGTGGCACCCGAGTTTGAATAATTTAATTGTACGTTTTTATTATTATTAAATTATAAACTCGTTTTTGAAACTTGAGTACGACCTATTAGAATGCTATCAGATAAAGATCGTAAAATAAGTTTTATTGATCGAACCGCATCGTCATTTCCGGGTATTGGTATATCAATTAAATCTGGATCACAATTTGTATCTACAATCGAAATTATCGGGATTCCAAGTTTTCGACATTCCTGAATAGCTGTAATTTCTCGTTTTTGATCAATTATAATTGCTATATCAGGTATTTGCTTCATATTTTTAATTCCACTAAGAATTTTTCGCAATTTTTCGAGTTCTTTTTGTCGTATTGACGCTTCTTTTTTAGGTAATAATTTAAAAACTCCTTTAATTTCTTGGTGTTCAAGAACTTTTAATCGATCAATTCTATTTTTTAAAGTAGTCCAATTTGTTAACATTCCACCCAACCATCGATGATTTATATAAAATGAATTGCAACGACGTGCTTCATAGGCGATTAATTTGCTAGCTTGACGTTTCGTACTAATAAATAAAAACGTTTTATTTTTCTTCGCAGCTAATTTTAAAAATAGATTTGCTTTTTTTAATAATTGGGCACTTTGTACTAAATCTAAAATATGTATACCATTACGTTCTGTATAAATATAAGGAAACATTTTTGGATTCCAACGATATGTTTTATGACCAAAATGAACTCCTGCTTTTAATAATTGTGATAATATGGAATCAGGCATGAAATTTTCTAACGATTTTTTAAAATTTTAATAATTAATAATATTAACAACTAATAACACAAAATGTCTACAATTTTAATTTAAATTTTTTAATTGTAATTTCGATTGTGCTGTTTTGGTTAATTTTTTTTTAAAACAGTTAATATATGTTTGTGAACCAGTTCCAGCAGGTATAAGTCCACCAATAATAATGTTTTCTTTTAATCCTCTTAACCAATCTAATTTTCCTTCAATTGCTGCTTTAGTTAATACTCTTGTAGTTTCTTGAAAACTTGCGGCTGATATAAAACTTGGATTATTTAAAGCAGCTTTAGTAATACCAAATAATATTGGTACATAATATGCTGGTTTTTTATTATGAAATTTAATAATTTTATTAATATATTTAATATGATATAAATCAATTACCTCTCTAGGTAATAAAGGTGAATTACCTTCGTAAGTTATCAAAACTTTCGTTGTCATTTGTTTTATAATAATTTCAAAATGTTTATCAATTATACTAACGCCTTGTGATTTATAAACGGCTTGAATTAAATTCAAAATTAAGCTTTGAACTTTTTTAAATGTACGATAAGATGCTTCAAAATTATCCATTAATTTAGTTACTAAAAATGTTTTATTTTGATCACAAAAAAATCTTCGATTTGAACCGTAATAATTGAAATATATTTTCAATAAATTATGTGGATTAATTTTTCCATTTTCTTTAATTGTTATACCTAATTTTTTAAATTCAAAACTAGAATCAATACTTGTTTGCTGGATTAATAAATGTTTTTTTTTATTAAGTGGTATAAGTTTATACATTGTTCGAACTTTACGGGCTTCAAAAAGTTGTTCAATACGTGGTAAACCTTGAACTATATCACCCGTAATTTCTTTTTCAAAAGTCAATAATCCTAACATTTGGCCATTTTCAATGAATTGATTATTTTTACAGAGAACACTATTATAATCTTCATCAAAATAGTTTTCAGTTATTGGATATATTCCAATAGAATTTTGAAATGGTGTTGTTAAAATTTTTAAAAGCATTACACTATTTTCTTCAGAATTAAAATTGTTTCGAATATAATTAAAAGATAAATTTGTGGTTTTAAAGAAAACGTATAATTTTTTTATTTTCTTTTTTTTCAATTTTTGAAATGTTGAAACAGGTTTTAATTTCGCTAAAGCTTTAGTTTCAAACTTTGGATTTTGTATTAAAGCATTTTTTAGTAATATTGGTATAGTTTTAATATACACTTTTGTATTTTTTTCTATAAACATTTTTGAAAATTCAATCTTTATGCCAACATCAATTTTTTGATTTATAGAACAAAACGATTTATAATTAAACAATTTTTCGATTAGACATTTTTTTGTTATATCAAAATATTTTAAGTTGATATAATGATTTTTTGCTATTATTTTTTCGAATAATTTATTATTTTGATCAAAAACCGTATACTTAATATTTTGACTTAATTGTGAATCGTCATTTTTACAATTCGGAAAAAAATATGGTTTACCTTTTTGTATTGTTACGAATTGTCCATTATCAATAATAATTCGACCACTATAATTTAAGTTTTGAGTATTTATTACTAATTGATTTATTTTTTTTCCGTTACTATGATTTCTATTAATTACAATACAATCTTTATTTGATATTAAAAAAATTTGTTTAATCTCAGTCTGTTTTGATTTTATTTTTACGATTTTTAATGATTTATTAGTAATAGATTCTAAATACCCGATTATGCTATAAGAATTTAAATATTGATTTTGTTCTAATAGTAAACAAGTGTTTATATTACTATACTTTAGATTTGGTAAAATATAATGATTTATAAATAAAGTTTTCGTCAGTAATATTTCAAGTAATTGCTGCTTTAAATTTGGTAATATCTTAATATTTATGTTATTAGTTAAATTAATATCTGGTTTTAGTTTTAAAATATTTGAAATTAAATTAATACTAAAGTTTCGTTCAATTCTTTGACTAGACTTATAAAAATGTTTTATAATATTAGTAAAATCAAGAATTAAATTTAGTTGTAATGTTGTTTGGAGTAAGTTATTTAAAGAATTTATAATAGGAATTTCATAAACATCTACTGGGCGAATTAATAATTGATTAGTATTTTCAATTGTAATAATTTCACAAAACGAAGGTTTAGAAATAATAATATTATTTGCAATAGTTTCCCCAGGAAAATAAAAATTTTTTGAAAAATTTTCGATTTTGTCACCTTGATAAACAGCACCTGATTTAATCCATATTTTCTGTACAATATTACCGATTTGTAAAAATGCAACAATTCCTTGCGTTTTTGAAAATGTATTTGGAAAAATTTCAAAGTTTTTAGAAATGAAATTCCCATCTTCTACTAATAACATATTTTTCGCACAATTTAAATTATGTGTTTCTTCATTTATCCATAGTAATGTATTACTAATTTTAATATAGTTTGTTTTAGTTAGACTCTTAGGGTAGATATTAGTATGTATTTTATTCCAAATATTGATTAACTGTCTTTTCCATTTTTTTTCAAAATTTTTAATCATCCAATTCTTATCACTTATTTTATCTATTAACCATATCATTTCTATAAAACAAATAATTTCTTGTAAAATATATTTAAAAACAAAATTATCTGTTGATTTATAATAATATATTTTATTTGCTGATAAAATATTTTTAGGATTTAGAGAATAACTAATGCCACCTGTTAATGTTTTAAATTTATTTGTTAATAAACTTCCTAAACATTTACTTATATTTACGTGATTTTGATTTAAAATATAATTAGAATTTTTGTACGTTAAAATATATTTTTTTATCCATAAATTAATATACCATTTTTTTATATAACAATTACACAAAAAATAGTTTCTATTGCTAATCTCTATACATTTTTGAACTAAATTAAATTTTTCATTTGTTTGCGAAACAATTCCAGAAAATGGGATTACAATTTTTGTTCTAAAAATATAATTTTTTTGGTTGATTTTATAATCTGAATAATAATTTAAAAAAGAATTTAAAGGTCCTTTATAGACTTGACCTGATAATAACCACAATAATAAATTTTTTTTAATAATATGTTGTTTATTTTTTAACCTTGGAATAATAATTTCCCCTGAATTAGGTGCAAAAATAGGCCTAATTTCGGTTCGTATTTGCTTTTTGTTTGTTAATAATTCCCCTATGGTTGTATTTTGTTTTACATATTGATTATTTTTTGCAAAAAGAATTGTATTTCGATCTAATTCAATATGAATTAATTTTGCACCATTTTTTTCTGGAATAATAGTTAATGAACCAGAATTTTTTGTAATTAATACATTTTCCCCTTTATTTGTTCGTAAGAATTTCGTTTTTAAAATTTTTGAAAGCTTAATTAATCCTGATATTGGGCTTTTTATTTGTTGAGACAGTTCAGATGTAAAGATTCCGCCAGTATGAAAAGTTCTCATGGTAAGCTGGGTTCCAGGTTCGCCAATAGATTGACCGGCAATAATACCAACGGCTTCACCAAAATCAATTAAATTTTCTTTTGCTATATCCCATCCATAACATCTTTGACAAACTGATCTATATAATTGACAAGTTAACGGTGATCGAATATAAAATTTTTTAATTTTATATTGTTTGCATATATTAAGTAAATTCGACGTTATTTGTGTGTTAACATTTGCTAATAATTTTTGAGTTTTGGGAATATAAATAGATTTATTTAATAGGCGACCTATGATTTTTTTTTCTATTTTTTCAATATCTTGTTCAAAAATTAAGTAAGAATAATTACTAAAACAATCTTTTTCACGTATTAATATATCTTGTGCAACATCAATAAGTCGACGAGTTAAATATCCAGAATTAGCGGTTTTTAATGCAGTATCAACAATTCCTTTACGTGCACCATAAGCGGACATTAAGTAATCTGTTATTGTAAGTCCTTCGCGAAAATTTTTTTTAATCGGTAGTTTAAGAATAGCCCCACTAGGATCAGCCATTAATCCTCTCATTCCAACAAGTTGTCGCACTTGTGAAACGTTTCCTCGTGCTCCAGAAAATGCCATTATATAAACAGAATTTAAAGGATCATAATTTTTGAAATATGAAATAACTTCATTTTTCAAAGATTCACTGGTTATACTCCACGTATTAATAACTTTTTGAAACTTTTCAACATCAGTTATTTTTCCTTTTAAGCAGATTTTTTCTACATTTTTTATATTTTTATTAGCGTTCTGTAACATTTCATGTTTTATAAATGGTACTTTCAAATCCTCAATACTTATTGATAAACCAGCTTTTGTCGCATATTTGAATCCTAAATATTTTAATTCATCAGCTAATGTACAAGCTTCAATACAATTATAATTACTAAAAGACCAAGCTAATAATTGTTTTAATTGTTTTTTACCAATAAGTTTATTATTATAAATATAGTTAGTCATAAAAATTATTAATAATTAATTATTGAAAAATATTTAAAATTCGTTGAATTGTATAATTTAAAATAACTCGACCGGTTGTTGTTTGTAAATATTGAACAATAGTTTGTCCATTTTCTTCTTTACGTATCTGTTTATTTTCATAAAGTTCAATATAAGTTGTGTCTTGTAATTTAATTTGTTTTATTTGATTCGATTCATTATTTAACTCAGCTTGATATTTAACCCAAATACAACTATGTAATTCAATTTGATCTTGACCGTACGCAAAAAGTACATCTTGTAAATTACTAAAATAATGATTAGCTCCTAATAAACCTTTTATATTTGAAGCTGTGAGATAATAACACCCTAGTACCATATCTTGACTTGGGGTTATAATTGGATCACCGTTCGATGGTGATAAAAAGTTGTGTGATGCAAGCATTAACATATAACATTCAGCTTGTGATTCTAATGATAAAGGTATATGAACAGCCATTTGATCGCCATCAAAATCGGCATTAAAAGCTGAACATACTAATGGATGCAGTTTAATAGCTTTTCCTTTAATTAAAATTGGTTCAAAAGCTTGAACACCTAATCGATGTAAAGTCGGTGCCCGATTGAGAAAAATAGGATGATTTAATAAAACTTTTTTTAATACATAGTTTACCATAGATTGATTTTGTTCAATTATAATTTTAGCTAATTTCATATTATTTACAAAACCTTGTTCAATAAGTTCTTTTATAATAAAAGGTTGAAATAATTCAACAGCCATTTGGTATGGTAAACCACATTGGTTCAATTTTAAACTTGGTCCAACAACAATAACAGATCGACCTGAATAATCAACACGTTTGCCTAAAAGATTCTGTCTAAAACGTCCATGTTTTCCTTTAATTATATCAGATAACGATTTTAAAGGTCGATTATTTGCACTTAATCCAATTTTACCTCGTCTTCCATTATCAATTAAAGTATCCACTGCTTCTTGTAGCATGCGTTTTTCATTGCGAATTATAACTTGAGGTGCATCAATCTCTAATAAACGAAGTAATCGGTTATTTCTTGTAATAATACGGCGGTATAACTCATTTAAATCTGAACTAGCAAATCGTCCACCTTCTAATTGAAGTATAGGACGTAATGCAGGTGGTATAACAGGCAAAATTGTAAGGATCATCCAAGTAGGATTTGACCCTGTAGCTAATAAATTTTCTAAAATTCGAATTCGCTTAATATTTTGATCTTGTAATTTACGAAGACGTTGTAATTCCCATTTACATGTCCATCGCGATACTTTATAAGCAGGTTCTTCACGTCTTAAAATTCTATTACAAATGATAATAAATTTTCTTGTTTTTAAAAGTTCTTGTTCAACATTAATTTTTTCTAATTCTTTTTTTATTAATACAGTTCCAATTAAATAATTAGGTGTAGTATTTAATAAATATTTAGGTATAATTCGTCTTCGATCTGATCTTTGTGGTTTAGGTTCAGGTTTGCATGGATAACCTGTAAATCCTTTTTCCCGACTACGTCGATAATACTGTAAATCCCAATGTAGGCCATAAAATAAAATTTCATCTTCAGCAATAAAATACGCTAATGAGGATAACTTTATTCGTTTTATACGTCCATCATGTAAATTCCATTCTATCGGTTTTATCTTTTTTATTATTTTTTTTAAATCTTCGGAAAGTGTTTTATTTTTTACATTTAATTTAATTTTTTTATTTAAATTAAATAAAAATTTTTTTTCTTTATAAAATAATTTCTTATATAACGATAACCAATAATAAAATGAATTTTTTTGAATATTTTTAATAACCGATTTTAAGTTTATATACGTTTGGAATATTTTGCGTTTATCAGATTTTATAATTTCTGACCCTTGAAATTGTGTAAATCTTCTTTGAAAATATAATCCAGTATCTAACCGTTTCTCACATTGTTCAACTTCTAATAATAATGCCAAATAATTTGGTCGACTATTCATATACCATACATGAGCAATTGGATAAATTAGTTTAACATGTCCCATTCGATGTCGGCGAACACGAGATTCAGTTAATTCAACACCACACCTTTCACAAATTAAACCTTTATATCGTACTTGTTTATATTTCCCACAAGCACATTCAAAACTTTTAATTGGCCCAAAAACTCGTTCACAAAATAACCCATCCATTTCTGGTTTAAAGGTTTTATAGTTAACGGTATCTGTTTTTTGAATTTCCCCAACATATTGACCATTTGGTAAAGTCCGGTGAGACCATTGTAAAATTCGAATTGGAGATGCTAATTTGATTTTTAAATAATCAAATTTATTGTTTGATCTTATCATTTTAAAATTTATTGGTTATTAAAGTGAAATATTTTTATCTTTTAACATAGTTGGAAAGATTTTTAATAGTGGATCATATTCTTCAATTATATTTACTTCAACTTCCGAACTTTTTTGATAATCAAATTGTTCTATTTTGTAAGTACTTATATCTAATCCAATGGATCTTAATTCTAATAGTAAAACTTTAAAAGATTCTGGTATACCTGATGTTGATATCGGATAACCTTTAACAATTGAATAAATTGTTTCATTTCGTCCTTTAATATCATCTGATTTAATCGTTAAAATTTCTTTTAATGTAAAAGCTGCTCCAAATCCTTCTAAGGCCCATACTTCCATTTCACCAAATCTTTGCCCCCCATAATTGGCTTTTCCGCCTAATGGCTGTTGAGTAACTAAAGAATATGGACCCGTAGCTCGTGAATGCATTTTATCATCAACTAAATGAATCAGTTTTAACATATATGCATTTCCAACAGTAATGGGATTATCAAATTCTTTACCAGTACGACCATCTATCAGAACCATTTTACCAGGACAATAGGGATTAAAAATCCACGCTTCATCACGTTCAATAGAGGCTTGTCGAAGTTTTTTATTAATCAAAATTCTTGATGCTTCTTGTCTATACATTTCATCAAATGGAAGTATTTTAAACCGTTTATTTAATTTATGACCTGCAAAACCTAATAAACATTCATATAGTTGTCCAACATTCATACGTGAAGGAACTCCTAACGGATTTAATATAATATCAATTGGAGTACCATCTGGCAAAAACGGCATATCTTGTCGTGGTAGTATTCTTGAAATTACACCTTTGTTTCCGTGACGACCAGCAATTTTATCCCCAACTTGAATTTTTCTAATTTGTGCAATGTAAATTTGAATTTTTTCAAATTTATAAACAGATCTTATTCGCTTATTAAAAGTTATTGTTTCAATAACACGACCGTATTCTCCTTTTGGCATTTTAAACGAATTATCGACGATTCCTTTTGCTTTGACACCAAAAATAGCTCTTAATAATTTAGATTCAGGTAAATCATCAGATTCGTCTTTGGGAATTATTTTTCCAACTAGAATATCGCCAGGTTTAACAAAAGTTCCTGTCATAATAATTCCATCATCATTTAAATTTTGAACTTCGGATAACGTTAAGTTTGGTATATTCTTTGTAGTTTGTTCATGAATTTCCTCTGATTGATCAATAACTATCTCGTAGCGCTGAATATGAATTGAAGTAAAAATGTCTTTATAAATTAAACTTTCATTTATTAAAATGGCATCTTCAAAATTATAACCTTGCCATGGCATATATCCAACGAGAACATTTTGTCCTAAGGCAAGTTCACCATTTGTTATCCCTGGTCCATCTGTAATCATTTGACCGGAATTAACTTTTTGACCTTTCCAAACAATTGGTCGATAATTAATACAAGTTTCTTGATTTGATAGTGAATATTTTTGTAAAATATACTTAAAATTGTTACCATTTTGATTATGTATGATAATTTGATTTGCAGTAACCGATCGTACTATACCGTCAATTTGAGACCGAATAACCATGCCTGAATCTGATGCAATTTGCATTTCAAAACCTGTTCCGACTATTGGACTTTGTGGAAATATTAATGGTACAGATTGCCGTTGCATATTAGATCCCATTAACGCTCGATTTGCATCATCATGTTCAAAAAATGGGATTAATGAAGCAGCAATAGATACAAATTGAACAGGCGAAATATTAATAAAACTAACATCAAATGGAGAAACAGTTATAAAATCTTGTTGATATCTTACTGGAATTATATTCTGAGTTAAATAATTGTTTTCACTAATTGGAATGTCAAATGGCGCAATTTTATAAAAATCTTCCAATTCCGCCGTTAAATAAACAGGATTTCCAGTTTTAATAACCTTTCCATTTATTACTCGCCAAAATGGTGTTTCTAAAAATCCTAAATGATTTACTCGCGCACAAGTTGTTAAAGATGCAATTAGTCCTACATTTTGTCCTTCAGGCGTTTCAATTGGACAAATACGACCATAATGGCTTGGATGAATATCTCGAATTGCAAAACTTATTCGATTTCGATCTAAACCACCAGGTCCTAAACCGCTAATTCGTCTTCTATGTGTTAAGGCAGACAAAGGATTCGTTTGGTCCATATATTGTGAAAGTTGACTTGATACAAAAAATTCGCGCATTGTTTTACCAACAATACTAAAAAAATGAAGTCTAGGACCTCCATTTCGATTTGGTGTAATAGTAAAAATCCTTTCTAACCTTTGAAACCCAATTTTAAAAAAGTTTTGTAATAATTCTCCTACCGGTCGAATTCTTCGATTTTTTAAATGATCGATATCATCGCTAACTGTTTTTGATATAGACATACTTATTAATGCATCCAAAATAGCATAAATATCTATATATGTTAATGCATTACTTTGAATTTTTAGCTGTAAACGATTATTTATTTTAAATCGTCCTACTTTTCCTAATTTATAATAGCGCTGATCAAAAATTTTAAAAAATTCTGAAATATTTTGATTATACTTTGTTATAGCAAATCTTAATAATGGATTTTCAGCGTTAAGTGAATTTGTGAGTGTCGGTTTATTAAAATAAAAAAAATCAGCATTGTGTAAATTTTGATATATTTCTAAATCTGTAATTCCAATTTCACGGAATACTTGAATAATTGATTTTTGTGTTATTTTATCAATTTGAATCATTATTTCGTCTTCACGATTTTTTATCGGATAATTGTATCCTGTTAGACGATTGTTTTTTTGAAAAATGAACCGAATCCATGAACCATATTCAGGTATAATTATGGCTGTATAAAATTCTTTGTCAGAATATTTTCTAATACTAAAATCTTTTACTTCATTTTCTTCTTTATAACGAAGAATCTGGGATTTTGATTTAAGAAATTTTCCGTTTGGAAATTGATTATTTTTTTTTTGTTCTTTTGTTCTTGAACAACTATATTTAATAAATTCTTTGCGACTTTTTGAAAAATAAAAAATTGGTTTAAATGTTTTAAATTTAAATTTTTCTGAAACAATTAAACGGTCAAAATTTTTAGTAATTTGAAATAAAAATAAAAAATTAATTTGAGGTTTATACAAAACTAAAAAGAGTTGATTTGACAGTTTAATTTGTGAAACTTTTCGAAATTTATTAATTTTTGTGTTAATTCGAGTAATATTATGTTTTTGCTCTAAACCAAGATCATGAGTAAAAACTTGGTTTAATATAATAAACTCTCGAAACCATGTTTTTATAATCGCTTTTTCTTTTCCTAAAATATGGAATTTTACTAGATATTCAGACAAAAAATTCCATCGAAACAAATATTTTTTCAATAAATTTTTTGTGATTAAATTTAAATACTGAACAATTAATGAAAATTCATAATTTTTACGATCATGTTTAATTTCATTTGCTAACCAATATGAAAATATTTTTATTTTTTGTTCTTTTGATAGAGAATTAGAAATTTTTAAAATAGTTCTATAAACGGTGAACAATATTAAAAAATATAAAGAATAATATTTTATTTTTAAATCGCGAATTGTATATTTTAAAAAATTACCGTTAAATAATTTGAGTATTTTTTTGTTTGCAGATTTTTGTTCAATTAAAAGTTGTTGTTCAGAGGAAATAGGTAATCCACTGGGAACAAAATTTCGTAAAGTTTCAATATTTGCTGATAACTTTCGTTTAAAGCGATTTTTATTTTTCTGAGTTTTATTTTTTTCAAAATAAACTCCGGGGCTTCGAATAATTTGACTTACAATAACACGTTCACATCCATTTAAAATGAAAGTAGCAAAAGTGGTCATAAGTGGTAAATTAAGAAGCATAAACTGATGATGATATTTGATATTATTCAATTGTTTATTTCTAATTTCAATTGGAACTATAAGTTTTGCAGCATAATCAGCATTATATTTTTTCGCTTTTAAAATACTATATTTAGGTTTTACTAAATTAAATTCTTCAGTAAATAGTAGATATTCTGTATCTGTCGTAAGATCAGAAATTTTTGTAAATTTTTTAAGCTCATTATTTAATCCTTGAGCAATAAACCAACAAAAACTAACTCTTTGAATCTCAATAAAATCTGAAAAAGCAGTAATATATTTCATAGATTTCGATTAAGTTAAAATATGTATGGTTATGGTTTCATAGTATTACATTATAAATTTTAATAATTAAAATTTATAATATTTTAAATTGCGCTGCTAATTTAGATTTTTTTCGAGCAACCATATTTTTGTGAAAAACGTTTTTCTTAATTCCTTTATCTAAAAATTTATAAATTGAATTTAATCGATTTTGTACTTTTAATTTATGTTCCGTGATTTGCGATACTTGATATAATGTTATATCTTTTGCAAACATTTTTAATAAAGTTCGAACTGAACTTTTATAAAACTGATTTTGCAATCTATTTCGTTTATTAATACGTATATGTTTTTTTGCTGATTTATTATTCGCCATTTATTAAAATCCTTTATTCAAAATTTTAGTTTGTTTTTAATAAAATATAATTGATTTGCAAAAAAATGAAAATACTTTAACAAAATTAAAAAAATTTTAATCCAATAATAAAATATTATTTACGAATTTTTAAATACTTGATCAAATAAAAATTTTTAGGTAAAATAGATAAAGATTTTTTAATTTAAAACTATAATTAATTGAAATTTTTTAACAAAAAATTTAATATGGCAAAAAATAAAGGGGCTCGAATAATGATTGTGCTTGAATGTGTAGAATGTCGTGCTAATATTAAAGATAGAGCTTACAAAGGAATTTCACGATATTCTAGTCAAAAAAATCGTCGTAATAACCCAGAACGATTAGAACTTAAAAAGTATTGTCCTAATTGTAATCGTTCTACAATACACAAAGAAACTAAATAAATTATATTAAATGATCAAACAAAATCTTTATAAAGCAACGATAAATGAAAAAATAACATATAAGGATGTAAATTTATTAAAAATATTTTTAACTCAACAAGGAAAAATATTACCTCGCCGAATAACAGGTTTAACAATACAACAACAAAAAAAAATAGCAAAAGCTATTAAACGAGCACGAATTTTATCTTTATTACCATTTGTCAGTTCAAATTCTATTTTTTAACGATAAAATTGATTGTTATAAATTTTTTATTTAAATATAATATTAACTCATAAATACAATAAGGAGAATTAATGGCTAATTTTTTTGACAGAGTCTTTACGATAATAACTGATATACTAATAAAAATTTTACCAATCAGCAAACGTGATAAAAAATCTTACTCATATTATCGAGCAGGCCTTTTAGCACAAGACGAAGGACGATATTCAGAAGCACTAGAAAATTATTATGAAGCACTTCAATTCGACGAAAGTCCTGAAGACCGTAGTTATATCCTATACAATATTGGTACAATTTATGGACAAAGTGGTCAGTTATCTAAAGCTTTAGACTATTATCATCACGCACTTCAATTAAACCCAAAATCACATCAAGCATTACATAATATTGGACTAATTTTTCATGCGCAAGGTATGATGGCTTTGGGAATGAAGAATAAGAAAGTTAATCCTGATTTTGATAACATTGAATATAGGGAATTGGCTGTTCTATTTTTTGATAAAGCTAGTGAATATTGGCGCCAAACAATTAAAATAGCACCAACAAATTATCCTAAAATACAAAATTGGTTAAAAGTAACTGGACGACTTACTGATGATGAATAATTTTAATCAACAATTTCTAATTTTAGTAAATTATTAAAATTTTTTACAAAAACCTCGTTAAAATTAATTTTCAACGTTTTTTTTAATTAATTTTATAAATTATGAAAGTATATTTATTCGTTAAAATTTAATTACATTTACTCAAAATGACAAATACTGAATTAAACAAAGGTTATATTAATCAAATTATTGGTCCTGTATTAGATATTGAATTTCCAGATGGAAATTTACCAATTATTTATAATGCTATTAAAATTAAAACAGATACCGGTCAAGACACTATTGTTGAAGTTCAACAATTATTAGGCGATAATAAAGTCCGCGCAGTATCAATGCGTTCAACTGACGGTTTAAAACGAGGAACTGAAGCAATCGATTTAGGTGTTCCAATTAGTGTACCTGTAGGTACACCAACATTAGGGCGAATTTTTAATGTAATTGGTGAACCTGTAGATGAACAAGGTGCAGTTTCATATGATGAAACATCGCCTATTCACCGTGATGCCCCTGCATTTACAGAATTAGAAACAAAGCCTTCTATTTTTGAAACAGGGATTAAGGTAGTAGATTTATTAGCACCTTATCGTCGTGGGGGTAAAATTGGATTATTTGGTGGTGCAGGTGTAGGCAAAACAGTACTAATTATGGAATTAATTAATAATATTGCAAAAGCACATGGTGGTGTTTCTGTCTTTGGTGGTGTAGGCGAACGTACACGCGAAGGAAATGATCTATATGAAGAAATGAAAGAGTCAGGTGTAATTAATGAAAATAATTTTTCTGAATCAAAAGTAGCATTAGTTTATGGTCAAATGAACGAACCGCCAGGAGCACGTATGCGAGTAGGTTTAACAGCTTTAACGATGGCAGAATATTTTAGAGATGTTAATAAACAAGATGTATTATTATTTATTGATAATATCTTTAGATTTACCCAAGCAGGTTCGGAAGTATCAGCATTATTAGGTCGTATGCCTTCTGCGGTTGGATATCAACCGACATTAGCGACAGAAATGGGCGCTTTACAGGAACGTATTACCTCAACAACACAAGGGTCAATTACATCAATTCAAGCTGTATATGTTCCAGCTGATGACTTAACAGATCCAGCACCAGCAACTACATTTGCGCATTTAGATGCTACAACAGTATTATCTCGCAGTTTAGCATCAAAAGGTATTTATCCTGCGGTTGATCCATTAGACTCAACTTCAACAATGTTACAGCCCGGAATTGTTAGCAATGAACATTACGAAGTAGCGGAAAACGTAAAAGAAACATTGCAACGTTATAAAGAATTGCAAGATATTATTGCAATTTTAGGTATTGATGAATTATCAGAAGAAGATCGATTATTAGTTGCACGTGCTCGTAAAGTTGAACGGTTTTTATCTCAACCTTTCTTTGTGGCTGAAATTTTTACAGGCTCACCCGGTAAGTATGTAAGTTTAGAAGAAACAATTAAAGGTTTTACTATGGTATTAAATGGTGAATTAGATGAATTACCTGAACAAGCTTTTTATCTTGTAGGTGATATTAATGAAGCTATTTCAAAAGCTGAAACTCTAAAATAAGGAGTATTTTGTTTATGATTATGACTATTGAAGTTATTATCCCTAATAGAGTAATTTGTAAAATAAAAGCGGATGAAGTGGTTTTACCTGGTTTAACAGGTCAAATTGGAATCTTGAGCGGTCACGCCGCATTAATTACTGCTTTAGATACCGGATTATTAAGAATTAAATTAAACGAAAAATGGACTCCGATAATTTTATGCGGTGGATTAGCGGAAATTAATAAAGATTATATTACTGTATTAGCGAATGATGTGGAAGAGTTAGTAAATGTTGAATTAAACGAGGCAACAAAAAAATTAGAAGATGTTGCAGCAACTATCGAAAATGCAGAAACAAGTAAAGATAGACTTGATGCATCAATCGAATTAAAAAAAGCAATGGCACGTTTACAGGCGATTAATTATTTATCATAATTAAATTATTAAATTAAAGTAAATTTTTTATGTTACAAAATTCTGATTTCAAATTTAAAAACAACAAATGGATTATCTTAGAACTACCTTTTTCTGAACATATTGAAGAATTACGACAACGACTTTTTCATATTTTTTGGGTAATTATATTAATAACCATAATAGCTTTTATTGAAGTTAAATTTTTAGTAAAAATAATAGAATATCCAGTTGAAAATGTAAAATTTTTTCAACTTTCACCGGGTGAATATTTTGTATCCACTGTAAAAATAGCATTCTATACAGGAATCTTATTTGGAAGTCCATTTTTAGTAAGTCAATTAATTTTATTTTTAGTTCCGGGTTTAACTGAAAAAGAAACAAAAATTATTTTACCTTTATTAATTGGATCGTTATTTTTATTTGTTTTAGGGTTATTTTTTTCATATTATATTTTAATACCTGCCGCATTAAGCTTTTTTTTAAATTATAGTAATGATATTATTGAACCACTTTGGTCATTTGATCAATATTTTGAATTTGTTGTTATACTTTTTTATACTACTGGATTTGCTTTTCAAATTCCCATAATTCAAATAATACTAGGTTATTTAAATTTAATTACTAGCAAACAAATGCTAGCGGCATGGCGGTACGTTGTTTTAATTTCAACAATATTTGGAGCTATTTTAACACCGTCTACAGATCCTTTTACACAATTATTATTGTCGGGAGCCATTTTATTGCTATATCTATCAGGAGTAGGCCTATTGTTTTTAATAAAAAATTAATTTCTTTTATGTAATTACGAAGTGTAAAATTCATGTCATCTAACAAGTTTTTTAAAAGTTTTTTATCTACTTTAATAATTGCTTTAAGTTTACTAAATATTAATGTCGAAAATTCTTTGGCATATCCAGTATTCGCTCAACAAGGTTATTCAAATCCACGTGCTGCAAATGGTAAATTAGCTTGCGCAAACTGTCATTTAAATCAGAAAGCAATTGAGATTGAAGCACCTCAAGCGGTGCTTCCGAATTCAGTTTTTGAAGTGGATATAAAAGTTCCTTATAATACAAATCTGAAACAAATTGGAGCAAATGGTAAACCAGCAGACTTAAATGTCGGAGGAATCTTAATTTTGCCTAAAGGATTTAAATTAGCATCGAAAGCTCAAATTCCAAAAACAATTAAAGAAAAAAATAAAGGCATTTTTATTTCACCTTATAGCACAGAATACGATAATATTTTAGTTGTTGGACCTATTCAAGGAAAAACGCATCAGGATCTTATATTTCCTGTAGTTTCACCAGATCCTGAAAAAAATTCAGATATTAAATATTTAACATATCCATTATACGCAGGTGGTAATCGCGGGAGAGGCCAAGTTTACCCAACAGGAGAAAAAAGTAATGTAAATGTTTTTGGTGCTATACAGACAGGTCAAATTTCAGCAATTTCGGCGGGTGAAAATGGTGGATCTAATGTTACAATTTTAAACTCTAATGGAACAAAAACTTCACAATTAATTCCTGCAGGGTTAGAACTAACTATTAAACAAGGTGATTTTATTACAATTGATCAACCATTAAATAAAGACCCCAATGTAGGTGGATTTGGTCAAGAAGAAACAGAAATTGTTTTACAAAATCCATTACGAATTATTGGTTATTTAGGTTTTTGCTTTTGCGTTTTATTAACGCAAGTTTTATTAATTTTAAAGAAAAAACAATTTGAGAAAGTTCAAGCAGCGGAATTAAATTTTTAACATTTTAAAAAGAGAAAAGATATCTTTTCTCTTTTTAAAATGTTAAATTAATATAATTCTTCTTCTTGGTGTACTAAAATTGTACAATCTGATTTTGCATAAGCAATGCATGTTAAAACAAAACCACTTGCAATTTGCTCTTCTTCTAAAAACGTTTGTTCTGATTGATCAACTTCACCACTTTCAATTTTTCCAGCACAAGTTGAACAAGCACCTGCTCTACAAGAATAAGGTAAATCAAGACCTTGTTCTTCAGCAGCATCTAATATGATTGTATCAGCATCACAATCAATTGTTGTATCAATATCATATTCTAGACTTTTTAATGTAATCTTAAATGACATAAGAAAAGCTCCTTAATTCGTTTAGTTTAATAATGTTTGGTTTTAATTTGTATTAGTTTAAAGTTTCCCCAGATGATATATTTTTATATACATCCCCCGATGATATATATATTTTATTGATATATAATCAACACTACCCGTTGAATAATTATATTAAAAAATAAAATAAATTTAAAAAATTTTTAATTTAGCTAAATTTATTTCAGTAATTGACGTAAACGTGTTGCTTTACCTTTCCGATTTCGCAAATAATATAATTTTGCTCGACGAACTTTCGATGATCGTAAAATTCTAATTGAAGCTACTTTTGGTGAATGAAGTAAAAAAATTCGTTCAACACCAATACCTTGAAAAATTTTTCTTACAGTTATTGTCAGATTAATAGAAAAATTTTTTTTTGCAATGACAGTACCTTCATAATATTGAATACGCTCTTTATTTCCTTCAAATATTTTGACTCCAATATTAACATTGTCACCAATTTGAATATTAGGAATATTTAATTTTAAAAATTTATTTTCGGTAAATTTAATAATTTTTTGAGTATTATATTTAATCATACAATATTTGATTTTAATTATATAAGTTTATATAGTCTTTTGAATTAGAATCTATAGTACTGTTAAATTGTTAAAAAAACAATAATAAAAAGATTTAAATTGCATTCGACTGGGTTCGAACCAGTGATGTTCCAGAGGAAAACGGATTATGAGTCCGGTGCCTTCAACCACTCGGCCACGAATGCTTTCAAAAATTAGAAACTCGCTATTTAAGCATGAAGGGAATTGAACCCCCGACTTTCAGAATCGGAATCTGATGCTCTATCCACTGAGCTACATGCTTTCTTTAAGATAATTATTTTAATTATGATAAATTTATTTATCATAATTAATTTTAAAAAATCATATTTATTAATAATAAATTTTTCCGCCACCCCATTTTTCTGTAACTACTTTCGGCTGTAACATAACATGGCCTGCAATAGAATATAAATCGTCATCTGTTAAAGAACGCATACGAGGATAAATATCTGCACTTTTAATACTAGGATGCGTTTCAGCTATCGAATCTTGACCATCATAACTTGTTGGATTCTTTAAAAAATCAACTAAAGCTAAAACATTGTCTCTACGAGGTGTAGCTAAACTTAACGCTTCTGGATCTAATCCTATATTTGGATTTGTTTTAGTAATACCTCCTACATGACAAGCACCACAAGTTGAATTAAATAATCGTTTACCACGTTTAACTTGTTCAGGACTTAGAATAGTTGTTTTACCAGCGGAATCTAAAATTACAGTTCTTGTTGCTTCATCTAAATCAATAGCATTAGCATTCATATTTAATAAATTTAAAGTACAAAACAAAATAAAGCTAAGAGTTTTAAAATTTTTATTCATTGAAAATTTTTTTAATTTAACCGCTAAAAACTATGAAAGCATTATAGATTATATAAAAAATATTTTTTATATAATCTTTTTACTTTTTTTTTAATTTAAAAAAATCTAAATTCTGTTTAGTGTTTAATTTTTTAAATAAAATTATAGTAATATATCTTCCTCGCATCATTTCATATATGATTATACCTAAAATCAATGTAAATAATTCTTGAACAAACATTAAAATCGGATCTAATCGCCAACCATGAATTATTAAAATAAATCCTGATAAAAACAAACTGGCAACGATTATACTATCTTTTTCATCAGAAATTCTTGGCTCAATAATACCAATTAATTGAACTAAAAGAGATCCTAAAATCCAAACGAGCCCTAAAATAATATTTGTACTAAAACTAATATTTAACATAAGATTTTATAGTATTTAATTTATATTTTAAAATTTCCGAAATTTGTAGTTTCACTTCTTTAACTTCTAATAACTCGATCACTTTTACTAATAATAATTAATGCAACACTAAGAATTGCAATAACTAAACCACCTGCAACTAAACTAGAAATAAAATTGAATAGTGAATTATTCATTCTAAATTACTTGCTCCTTTTAAATTAAAAAATATTAATAATAATAATTACATAATGCATTGTATAATAAATAAAAAATAAATTATAAAAATAATTTCATTTTTAGCTGGGTTAAAAAAATTTTAAATAAAAATAGGTATAGCGTTAATACTAATTTAAAAATTTACTTTAATGCTGCTATTATAACAATTCTGACATAATTAAGTTTTCTAATAAACTATATTAAATACTATACCCAAATTTAGATTATACTAAATTTTTATAAAATAAACAAGTATTAAAATTTAATACATTGTGTTTTTTTATTAATTTTATTAATATATGTTTAGTGTTGGATACTATTCTGCCCGGATAGCTCAGTTGGTAGAGCAGTGGATTGAAGATCCTCGTGTCACCAGTTCGAATCTGGTTCTGGGCATTCATCATTAGTTAAACTATTTAAATCTGAAAATGTAACATAATTTGTATTAAAATTTAATTTAATTGTTCCTATGGGGCCGTTTCGTTGTTTAGCTATTATTAACTCAGTTATTTGGTTATTTTTATCTATGGTATATTCATTTTGTTTATATAGCATTAAAACTAAATCGGCATCTTGTTCAATAGAACCACTTTCCCGTAAATCTGAAAGAATTGGTTTTTTATTTAAACGAACTTCAACATTACGATTTAATTGCGATAAGGCGATTAATGGTACGTTAAATTCTCTAGCAATTGTTTTTAATGCGCGTGTAATTTGAGATAATTCTTGAACTCGATTTTCTATTTTTGATTTTTTATTTTGCATTAATTGTAAATAATCAATAATAATTAATCCAAGTTTATTGTGTTCAAAGATAATTTTTTTAATTGTCGCACGAACATTTTCAGTTGAAACAGTAGGGCTATCATCAATAAAAAATAATAATTTTGATAAATTTTTAATACTTTTACTTAAATTTAACCAATCATTTCTATATAAATTACCATTGCGTAAATTTATTAGATTAATTTTTGCTTCTGATGATATTAACCGATAAATTAATTGTTCTTTTGACATTTCTAAACTAAAAAATAAAACGGGTAATTTTGATTGTTTAAGAATATTTAATGCTAAATTTAGACATAATGCAGTTTTTCCTGTAGAAGGTCGTCCTGCAATAATAATTAAATCTGAAGTTTGAAAACCTTGAGTTAAAGAATCTAAATCATAAAAACCCGAAGCTAGTCCGGATAAATTCGGTTGAATCGAATTTTCTTTTAATTTAACAAAAATTTCAGACAATAATTCAGTTGTATTTGAAATCCGTTGGTTTTTAATTTTGTTAGTTATTACGAATAATTGAGATTCCAAATCTTGTAAAATATTTTCTAATGAAATGTTCGTGATATAATTTGTGTTAATTAGTTCATATCCTAATTTTATTAGTTGTCGACGTACAAATTTATCTTGAATTAAACGAATATACTCTTCTAAATAAACTAAATTTGGTACTTGATTAATAAGTTCAATTAAAACTCTAAGCCCACCAATTTTATTTAATAATCCTTTATCTTGAAGATAAGTATTTAATGTTATAATATCAATTGGTAAATTTTGACTATACATATCTAAGATAGCGTTATAAATTTGTTGGTGATTTTTAAAATAAAAGCTTTCTTTTGTAAGAGTTTGAATGGCAATTCCAATTGCATTGGAATTAATTAGTAGGCTACTTAAAACCGTTTTTTCTGCTAAAAAGTTATGTGGTAAATATTTTTCAATAATTATATTAACCGTTTTAGTGTTAGAATTTTTCATTTTTTAAAATAATTATATTTAATATATCAAAAATAGAATATTGTTTATTTAGTCAGATTTTAATAGAGTATTTTTATCGCGTCCTTAGTTCAGTTGGTAGAACGCTAGTCTCCAAAATTAGATGTCGAGGGTTCAAGTCCTTCAGGACGCGGTCTCTTTTTTAAGAGGTAACAAAACTAAATAAAAAGAATCGATTTTGAAATGTTCTCTCAAATAGTTTTTGAGTTAATACATTTATATACAATCAATATCTACCGTTATATATAGTTAATTTTTCAATTAATATGCCGAAAAAAGTCAGTGCGGTAATAAAATTAGCTTTACCTGCAGGTAAAGCTACACCAGCACCACCTATTGGTCCAGCCTTAGGGCAACATGGTTTAAATATTTCAGCATTTTGCAAAGAATATAATGCACGAACACAAGATAAAGGGGATTTAATTATTCCAGTTGAAATTTCTGTTTATGAAGACCGAAGTTATAACTTTATTCTTAAAACACCTCCTGCTTCAATATTATTAACTAATGCTGCTAAAGTTAAAAAAGGTTCATCAACTCCAAATAAAACAATTGTTGGTTCAATAACAAAAAATCAATTAGAAGAAATTGCAAATATAAAACTTCCCGATTTAAATACTAATAAAATTAGTAATGCAATGAAAATTGTTGAAGGAACTGCTCGCAATATGGGAATTGTAATAACGGATTAAGTCTTAAATTTTAAGATTTTATAATGGAAAAACAATATGAAAAAAATATCTAAACGTCAAAAAGAAAATTTTTCAAAGCTCAATAATATTATTTATTCCGATCTCAAAACTGCAATAGAAACATTAAAACAAACAGCTACAGCAAAATTTATCGAAAGTGTTGAATTACATGCAAATTTAAATATAGATACAAAATATTCAGATCAACAATTACGTACTACTGTTACATTACCCAATGGTATTGGAAAACAAATTAAAATTGCTGTTTTAGTGGATGAAAGTTATATTGCTGAAGCAAAACAAGGTCAAGCCGATATAATAGGAAATGATGATTTAATTGAAAATATTAGCATTGGAAATATTGATTTTGATTTATTAATAACAATACCCGAAATGATGCCAAAACTTGCAAAATTAGGAAGAATTCTTGGACCTAAAGGTCTTATGCCTTCACCTAAATCAGATACTGTCACAACAACAATTAAATCAACATTAACTGATTTTAAAAAAGGAAAATTTGAATATAAAGCTGATAAAACAGGTATTGTTCATGTGAATTTTGGTAAAGCAGATTTTACAGTGACGCAGTTGATTGAAAACTTACAATCACTATATAAATCAATAGAACAAAATCGTCCTTCTGGTGTAAAAGGCAAATATTTTAAAAGTTTATATATTTGTACCACTATGGGACCGTCAATTCAATTAGATTTAGATGCATTTTTATAAATTTATAAATATTAATTAAATAAAAATTTTATGTCAGAAAAAATCGATAGTATAATCGAAGAGTTAAAAACGTTAACTCTTTTAGAAGCGTCAGAGTTAGTAACACGAATTGAAGAAACATTTGGTGTAGAAGCTTCAGTAAATGTCAGTAATGGTATGTTAATGGGTGCTCCTGTTAACCTTGGTGGGGAAACGACTGCAGAAGTAGTTGAAGAAAAAACTGAGTTTAACATTATGCTTGAAGAAGTTCCTGCTGATAAAAAAATTCCAGTATTAAAGATAGTTCGCTCTTTAACAGGTTTAGGATTAAAAGAAGCTAAAGAATTAGTTGAATCTGCACCAAAACAAATTCAAGAAGGTTTAAATAAAGAAGCAGCTGAAGATGCCCAAAAACAATTAGAAACTGCAGGTGCTAAAATTTCGTTGACGTAAATAAAGTTTGCAAAAACTAAAATAATTTAGTTTTTGCAAATGTCAATTCAATTAAAGTTCTAATTGATTGCCACGTCGATATTGTAAATATGCCGCAACAAAAAGACCAAATGCTGATACTGTAACTAAGCCTAAAACAATACCCGATAATAATGGTTCAACCATGATATTTTTATTTATTTAAAATTAATATTATCTGAATCCGACAGCTGCTTGCCAAACAAAAGCTAATAATAAGAAAAATACAGGAATAATTGGCAATACATCGACAATAGGACTAAAAATTACATAAGCATCTGGTAATCGGCTTATTAATAAACTTTCCATAATAATTGTTAAAAATTAGTAATATTAAATTTGTGAGATCTAGTTATATAAATTTTACTATAAAATGAGACGGACTGTTGATTTATCTTTATAACTGATTAATGTAAAAAATTTTTTTTTATGATACAATTATTATAAGAAAATAATACTATATTAAAAAAAATATGACAGCATCTTTCTTACCCTCAATTTTAGTACCTCTGGTAGGTTTAGTTTTTCCTGCTTTAGCTATGAGTTTATTGTTTATCTATATATCAAAAGACGATATAGAATAAAATTTTGTGTGCCTTTAATCTATAGTTGTTTAAACAACTATAGATTAAAGGCATAAAATATAACATTAAAATTTTTTTTATTCAAAATTAAAAAATTAGTGATTTAGTATTAAATCATATTAATTGAGTTCATAATTTAAAACATATAGTTTGAGATATAATTTGCACGTAGAGTTGTTAAGATTTAGGTAAAAATAGCCAATATAGTTTACTTGAGTAATGATTTTATTTAAGGATTAAAAAATAAATATGAGCATTGCTATTGGACAAAATCAAGAACGTGGTGTATTCGATCTTGTAGATGACTGGTTAAAAAAAGATAGATTTGTATTCGTAGGTTGGTCAGGTTTATTATTATTCCCAACATCTTATTTAGCAATTGGAGGTTGGTTCACAGGTACAACTTTTGTAACATCTTGGTATACTCACGGTTTAGCAAGTTCTTATCTTGAAGGTTGTAACTTCTTAACAGCTGCTGTTTCTACTCCAGCAAATAGTATGGGTCACTCATTATTACTTTTATGGGGCCCTGAAGCACAAGGTGATTTTACACGCTGGTGCCAAATTGGTGGGCTTTGGACATTTGTTGCATTACATGGTGCATTCGGTTTAATAGGTTTTTGTCTACGTCAATTTGAAATTGCGCGTCTAGTAGGTATTCGCCCTTATAATGCTATCGCATTCTCAGGCCCAATTTCAATTTTTGTTTCTGTATTTTTATTATATCCTTTAGGTCAAGCAAGTTGGTTCTTCGCTCCTAGTTTTGGTGTAGCCGCAATTTTCCGTTTCTTATTATTTTTACAAGGTTTTCATAATTGGACATTAAATCCATTTCATATGATGGGTGTTGCTGGTATTTTAGGCGGTGCTCTATTATGTGCAATTCATGGTGCAACTGTAGAAAATACATTATTCGAAGATGGTGATGCTGCAAATACGTTCCGTGCGTTCACACCAACACAATCAGAAGAAACATATTCAATGGTAACTGCAAACCGTTTTTGGTCACAAATTTTTGGTGTAGCATTTTCTAATAAACGTTGGTTACACTTTTTCATGTTATTTGTACCTGTAACAGGATTATGGACGAGTGCTATTGGTATTGTTGGCTTAGCATTAAATTTACGTGCATATGATTTCGTTTCACAAGAATTACGTGCAGCTGAAGATCCTGAATTTGAAACATTTTACACAAAAAATATTTTATTGAACGAAGGTATTCGCTCGTGGATGGCTGCACAAGATCAACCACATGAAAACTTTGTATTCCCTGAGGAGGTATTACCACGTGGAAACGCCCTTTAATAGTAGTATTGCAGGCCGCGATATAGAATCTACAGGATTCGCTTGGTGGAGCGGTAATGCACGTTTAATTAATGTTTCAGGTAAATTATTAGGTGCTCATGTAGCACACGCAGGATTAATGGTATTTTGGGCAGGCGCTATGGTATTATTTGAAGTTTCTCATTTTGTACCAGAAAAGCCGACATATGAGCAAGGTTTCATTTTAATTCAACATTTAGCAACTTTAGGTTATGGTATAGGGCCTGGGGGTGAAATCACGACTACGGTACCGTATTTTGCTGTAGGCGTTATACATTTAATTTCTTCGGCAATTTTAGGTTTTGGAGGAATTTACCATTCTCTATTAGGCCCTGATACATTAGAAGAATCATTCCCATTCTTCGGCTATGATTGGCGCGATAAGAATAAAATGACTACGATTTTAGGTATTCATTTATGTCTTTTAGGTTTAGGTTCATTCCTATTAGTAATTAAAGCTATGTATTTAGGAGGTGTTTATGATACATGGGCACCTGGGGGTGGAGATGTTCGCTTAATTACAACACCAACATTAAACCCAATTATTATTTTTAGCTACGTTTTTCGTTCGCCATTTGGTGGTGATGGATGGGTTGTAGCTGTAAATAATATGGAAGACATTATCGGAGGCCATGTTTGGGTTGGTGTATTATGTATTTTGGGTGGATTATGGCATGTTTTCACTAAACCATTTAGTTGGGCTCGTCGAGCATTTGTCTGGTCAGGTGAAGCATATTTATCATATAGTTTAGCAGCAATCTCAATAATGGGTTTCACAGCTTCTTTATACTCATGGTATAATAATACTGCTTACCCTAGTGAATTATATGGTCCTACAGGCCCAGAGGCTTCACAAGCACAAGCATTTACTTTCTTAGTAAGAGATCAACGTTTAGGTGCTAACGTTTCATCGGCACAAGGTCCTACAGGTTTAGGTAAATACTTAATGCGTTCACCAAGTGGTGAAATTATTTTCGGTGGTGAAACGATGCGGTTCTGGGATTTGCGTGCACCTTGGGTTGAACCGTTACGTGGTCCAAATGGTTTAGATATCAATAAAATTAAAAATGATATTCAACCTTGGCAAGAAAGACGTGCAGCTGAATATATGACACATGCACCATTAGGATCTTTAAATTCGGTAGGTGGAGTTGCTACAGAAATTAATTCAGTTAACTATGTATCTCCTCGTTCATGGTTATGTTGTTCTCATTTCTTTTTAGGATTCTTCTTCTTAGTTGGTCATTGGTGGCACTCTGGTCGTGCTCGTGCAGCAGCAGCAGGATTTGAAAAAGGTATTAATCGAGCGAATGAGCCTGTTTTATCAATGCGACCAATTGATTAACTCGAATTTAATATATTACCCTACAACTATTGGGTAATATACCAAATATTTTATATTTTATTTTTTAAAAATTATAATAATGGGTTACCTGGGACTCGAACCCAGAACAAATCGGTTAAAAGCCGAGTACTCTACCATTGAGTTAGCAACCCCTTAACGTTTACCATTCTACAATAAATTATTTAAACTTTCAAAATTTTACCCTTATTCAAAACAAAACAAAACATAAAATAATATTTATACTAAATTAGATTTAAGATATAATTGGATATAGAAATATATTTTATTTTGTCATTTAATATTTTCTTGAAAATTTGTACATTAAGTATTTAATAATGATAAATTGGCAAGTAATTGGACAATTAATAGCAACTGGAGCGATAATGTTAGCCGGTCCAGCTGTGATAGTAGGATTAGCTTTACGTAAAGGCAATTTATAATATTGTCAAAAATAAAGAAACAAAAATTATATAAAAAATATAAAGTATTATTCTTTTTTGATTGAAAAGGTTTATGATAACTGTTTTAGTACTTGTTTTAGTTTTACTTTCAGCAGTTTTAGTCATAACCGTTCCTGTAGCATTAGCAACTCCTTCAGATTGGAACATAAACAAAGATAAATTTATTCAAGTATTCCAAACATGGATTAGTCTTGTTTTATTTATTGCCGCTACGGATGGTATTGTATCATCAGTACAACTGCCAAAGAAATTATAGTTTAAACTATAATTTCTAAATATTTTTAAAATATTGACAAAAATGTATTAATGTTTTATACTTATTATATTGACAAAAGATAATTAACTACATTAATTAATTCGTGAAAAAAGATGAAGCGGGCATAGCTCAGTGGTAGAGCGCAACCTTGCCAAGGTTGATGTCGCGCGTTCGAATCGCGTTGCCCGCTTTTGTCAAATAAAAAAAATCTAAACTGGGAACTAAATCGTTTTAGCCCCCATCGTCTAGAGGCCTAGGACAGCTCCCTTTCACGGAGCAGACAGGGATTCGATTTCCCTTGGGGGTATATCGTTCTCTGTTAGGGAATAAAATTTATATAACTAAAACCAATATTAATTTATAATGATACTATATAACTTTTTAAATTTTATCGCATTAACACCAACACCGTTTGGTCTTAATTTAGAAAAAGCAGATAAGTACACTATCTTACTTGGACAAACAGTTGATTATTTGAGAAGTATTGAATTAGGATTATCGTTTCAAAATATTCAATTATTAATGTTTATAATTACATTGATACGCTTTTTTATCTATGCTTCAAATTATAATGTGAAAACCGGATTTTATATTGCTTGTATTAGTTTATTTGCTGCAACAATTTGGTACATTCATTTAATTTATATTTTACGAGAATATAATTCGTTAACTTTAACAAACTTTTTTAGTGGAAAACTTTGGATTACTTATGCCGCTAAAATTGATGCACGTACGGATGGAAATATATTTTATAAAAGTATTATACTTTTAAGTCGATTATTTGGAAATATAAATAAATTATATACGATGAATTTTGACAAAAAAAAAATCGAAATGGTTTCATTTAGAATCGATCCTTTCTCGATGATTTTTAGTATAATGCCCGAATCTATAAAACAATATTCAGATAAAATTTATTATACAATATCTGATCGTATTGGCCCATCGATTTTTATATTTCTTGCAGAAAACGTTTTTATTAGTAAAATGTCATTTTTATATCTTTTAATAGTTCGTTATGGAAAACGGTACTGTCCTTATTTAATTCGTTGGCATTGGACTTATGTTATGATGTATACAATTATAACGCCAATTTTTATAAGAATACCATATAGATTAGAAATTTTTTCTCAGCTCGTCTTACTTCCAGAGAATCGGCTTAGAGAATTTTTTCTTGCTAAATTTATAATTTTAATTATGATGACAGGTCATTTGCTCTTAATAATTTTACCGTTATTGCATGCATTATTAGGACAATACTTTTTTATCCCTTATTTAACAAGAAATGTAGAACTTCACGTTGGACTAAGACCAAAAGATAGTATATATAGTGGTGGCTATACAGCTTGGCAAGAATTTAGTCTTTTTTTAAAGGAAATTGGTGAAGAAAAAGTAGATCTACCGTTTAGAATTTGGTGGGGATGGTTTGGTCGTGGTGTTGAATCAGTGACTCCAAATTCACCAAAGACGAATCGTCGAAATATTTTCAAAAAATTACGAAAATTTATTAAAAATTTTTTCAAATTTTTTAAACAATAATTTATTAATAAATTATTGTTTAAAAAATTTAAAATTATAATGATGAACCTAATCCTGAATATGAACCATAGAAAAATAAACTTAATATTGTAATAACTGCTAATCCACCAACTAAACCAACAAGCCATAACGGAATTCGCCCTGTATTTGCCATAGAAAATCCTCCTATTTATTTATAACCATTAATTGAAAAAATAACTTGAAAATAAAACTGCTAATATAAAAATTGTTAATAAACCCCAGTAAAGAGCTGTTCGATTTAATTCAACAGCTTGACGATTAGGATTTGGACCTGTCATAAAATTACCCCTTATATTTTAAATTATTTAGCGTTGAATAAATTGCATAGCTGTAATCCCACCTAAGAAGAATACTGTTGGAACTGCTAAACCATGAATAGCTAACCAACGAAAAGTAAAAATTGGATATGCTACCGGTTGGTTAATATTTTTTGTCATTTTTTTATCCTTTTTATTTTTACATTATAAACTTTTTGTTAAATCTTCTAATTCTTGTTTTGCACTAAAACGATCATTTACTAATGGAATTTGTTGACGATCTTGAGTAAAATATTCATTTGGTCGCGGTGTACCAAAAACATCATAAGCTAAACCAGTACTAATAAATAACCATCCAGATACAAAAAGTGATGGTATTGTAATACTATGAATAATCCAATAACGAACGCTTGTAATAATATCTGAAAACGGACGTTCACCAGTAGAACCACCTGTCATAAAAAATTACTCCTTAAAAAAACGATTGTTACTCATTCTACAAAATATTTAACTAAAAGCGGGCAAGGGGAATCGAACCCCTATCATTAGTTTGGAAGACTAAGGTTTTACCACTAAACTATGTCCGCACACACTGATAATAAAATCAACGGGTATAAAAGTCAATATTTTAATTAAAATGTTTCTAAATTTAAATTTAAAAATTTTGCTAATTCAGCCGCTTCATCTTCTAATGATGAGATCTTATCAGGTTGTTGAACTTGAGTAAGAGGTATTTTTCGTTCATCAATTAAACACAAATAAACAGTTCTTGTGGGGTTTAAACTTTCCGAAACTTCAATACCAATTGACTTAATATTTGTTAACGAATAAGTTAAAAGAATTTCCTGATTTTTTCCAGGAAATCCTTTTCTAACAATTTTGACAATACTATCAGTTTTATTATATTCATTATATCCACTTCCAATATCCCATAAAATTGTAAAACTTACATAAAACCCTAATAATAAGCTAACTGTTCCATAAAATGTCATTATTATTCCTTGAGGAATAAATAATAATTCTGTAGAATTAGTAATAGGTAATAAATTGATATTAAAATAACTTGATAAACCTGCAAGAATAAAACTTATACCACCAATGACAAGAAAAATAGACCAAAAAAAATTACTTAAACGGCGGGAACCTAGAATTATATCTCGACGAATATTTTCTTCCATATTCTACAAAAATTTAAATCAATTTAATTGATTTTAAAGCTAAAAATAGACCTGATGCGACAGCAAAACAAAATCCAACCAATAAAAAATAATCAATCGCAAGAATCATAAAATTGTTTGAGTATAAATTATAATTTGATATAAAATTTTCTATTTATTAATATATATTGTATAATATATATTAAATTTGGTTAGAAAAAATTTTACTACTAAATAGAAGCAACTTTTTAATTAAACTCATGGCTAATTTTATTAAACCTTATAATAATGATCCGTTTGTAGGTCATTTAACAACTCCTATTACATCATCAGCTGTAACACGAGCAATTTTAACAAATTTACCAGCTTATAGAGCTGGCTTATCACCATTATTACGCGGTTTAGAAATTGGTTTAGCCCATGGCTATTTTTTAATGGGACCATTTGTTAAATTAGGTCCACTTCGAGATTCGGAAATTGGGTTACTGGCGGGTTTTCTTTCAACAATTGGTTTAATTGTTATACTTAGTTTAGGGTTAACAATTTATGGAGAAACCGTATTTGAAAAAAATACTCTTCAATCAACAGAAACGTTACAAACAAAAAGTGCCTGGAATCAATTCAAAGGTGGTTTTTTTGTCGGCGGGTGTGGTAGTTCCGGATTTGTGTTAATTTGTCTTTCAAGTATTCCATCTTTTACGACTAATTAATTATATTATTATTGCTATTATTAAATTGGTTATAATTTAGCCGATTTAATATATAAAAATTTTAAATTACAAAATATCATATCGTTATTAATATGGCATTATCTAACATAAATGAAGTTAATTTACAAGAGGAATACAATAAAACTGAAATAGCAAAAATTTTACAATTATTAAATGATGAATTAGTTGGTTTGGCTCCGGTTAAATCAAGAATTCGGGAAATTGCTGCATTATTATTAATCGATAAGTTACGAAAAAATCTAGGTATTACTGCAGGTAGTCCAGGTTTACATATGTCTTTCACAGGAAGTCCTGGGACTGGGAAAACAACAGTTGGTTTAAAAATGGCAGATATTTTATTTCAACTTGGATATATTAAAAAAGGTCATTTATTAACTGTTACACGTGATGATCTAGTTGGTCAATATATTGGGCATACTGCACCAAAAACAAAAGAAGTGCTTAAAAAAGCAATGGGTGGGGTATTATTTATTGACGAAGCTTATTATTTATATAAGCCTGATAATGAAAGAGATTATGGATCAGAAGCTATTGAAATTTTATTACAAGTAATGGAAAATCAACGAGAAGATTTAGTTGTAATACTTGCAGGTTATAAAGAACCAATGGATAAATTTTATGAATCAAATCCAGGTTTATCGTCGCGAATCGCAAATCATATTGATTTTCCAGATTATACTGTTGAGGAATTAATTCAAATTTCAAAAATGATGTTAGATGATCAACAATATCAATTAACTTCAGACGCAGAAATTGCTTTAACTGAATATATTAAAAAACGTAAGGAAAAACCTTTGTTTGCAAATGCTCGTAGTGTTCAAAATGCATTAGATAGAGCTCGCATGCGTCAAGCAAATCGAATTTTTGATAGTCGTGATCAAATTTTGACAAAGAAAGAATTGATTAATATTGAATCTCAAGATATTTTACAAAGTACAATTTTTGATTAATTATGAATAATATTATAAATATGTAAAAAATTAAAATGATCTATGAGTTTACTTATTGTTGGTGCTACCGGAACTTTAGGCCGTCAAATTGCACTTCAAGCGTTAACAAAAGGCTATAAAGTTCGCTGTTTGGTTAGAAATTTTAATCGTGCAAATTTTTTGAAAGAATGGGGTGCTGAGTTAGTTTATGGAGATTTGACTGTTCCTGAAACAATACCTGCTTGCTTAAAAGGTATTAGCGTAATTTTTGATGCTTCAACAAGTCGCCCAGATGATTTTAATACATTAAAGAAAGTTGATTGGGATGGAAAATTAGCTTTAATTGATGCTGCAGAAGCAGCAAAAATTGACCGATTTATTTTTTGTTCAGCTCAAAATTTAGAACAATCGTCAACAATTCCATTAATAAAAATGAAATATGGAATTGAAAATCAATTAAAACAATCAAATATCTCATATACAATTTTTCGATTACCTGGTTTTTATCAAGGATTAATTGAACAATATGCAATACCGATTTTAGAAAATCTCCCAATTTGGGTCACGAATGAAAATATAAAAATCCCCTATATGGATACTCAAGATATAGCAAAATTTTTTTTAAAATCCTTACAACTTCCAAAAACAATTAATAAAATTTTTATATTAGGAGGACCGAAAAGTTGGTTATCCGCTGAAATTATTAGTTTATGTGAACAACTAGCAGGTCAATCGGCAAAAGTTAATCAAGTCCCTGTCATTTTTTTAAAATTAGTTAGTGAAATTTTTGGATTTTTTGCTTGGGGTCAAAATATTAGTGATCGTTTAGCTTTTGTAAATATTTTATTAATTAAAGATAATTTTTTAAATACATCTTTAGATTTATATAAAACATTTAAAATTGAAATGAATGATATAATTCAATTAAATGATTATTTTTTGGAATATTTTGTTCGGTTATTAAAAAAATTACGAGATATAAATTTTGAAGATATTCAAAAACAACGAAATTTAATAATTTAGTAAAATGAATTATGGTAGCTTTATTATAAAAATTCTTGAAAAACCACTACAAACAGCTTTTAACGATGAAATATACGTTATTAAATTTATGGGACAATACCCAACAATAGCTACTAAAAAATTTGAAACTAAAGTTAAAATAGCTATTTGGAGAAGTTCTTTAGATGATCTTTCAACATATTTTTTTGTTAATGATTATATAATTATTGAAGGTTATATTTCTTTTCGCGATACAGATTTTAATAAAAAAAATTCCATGAATATAAAACAAATCGAAATATCGGCTTTCCGAGTCTATCCATTTTTATTTTAATTTGACTAAATAAATAATTGATTTCGAATGGACGAAATTTAGTATAATAATAATTATTATTATTAATTATTAAAAAAAATTTAAATGTTAACTTTAAAAATTTTAGTTTATACAACAGTTATTTTTTTTGTTTCTTTATTTATTTTTGGTCTTCTTTCTAGTGATCCGTCAAGAAATCCGAATCGTAAAGATCTTGAGTAACAAATAGTTTATCTAAATGCAAATCAAGATACATCTAATTAAAATTAAATGTATCTTGTATTTTATATGTAAAATTATTTTATGAATTTGCTTCTTTAGCAGCATACATAATCTCTAAAGTAATTTTTTTTAAATTATGTTCAATAGCAAATTTTTCAATATTGCGCTTAATTTTACTGCGAACAAATCCAGGTATTTTTTGTAATTCTTTTTGTGTTTCTTCAGTCCATTCTAAACTTGAGTTCGTTGACAAACTATTTGTTAAAATATTTGTTGTATCATGGCCCCCAAAAATCTCTAATAAATGATCTTCCATTCCTAATGTAAAAGAGTTATAAATTAAATCTGATATCTGATTAGCTCCTTCATAACCTAAAAATGGTCTATAGCTTAAAGGGAAGTTTTGAATATGAACTGGAGCAGAAATTACACCACATGGAATATTTAACCGTTTTCCAACATGACGTTCCATTTGTGTTCCGAAAATTGCTTCAGGCGTAACTTCAGCAATTAAATTACCAATTAAATTATGGTCATCTGTAATAATTGGTTTGATTTTTAAATTTATAGTTTTTAATTGATTTATAAACCAGATTTTATCAGATTTACAGTATGTACCGCACCAAATAACGTCAACTCCTAATTCTTGAACTAAAATTTTAGTAATTCCAATTGCATGAGTAGCATCACCAAAAACAACAGCTCTTTTTCCAATTAGATTTTGACAATCAATGGACCGCGAAAACCATGCTGATTGTGAAATAAAACGTGTTTGTTTATCAATAAATTTGTCATAGTTAATTAAATGGCCCATTTCATTTAAAATTTGCTGAATGCTTTTAATACATTTTGCTATTTCAATAATACCGATGGGTGTAATATCAATATAAGGCATATTGTATTTTTTTTTTAAAAATGTTCCAGTTGAATATCCGATTTCTCTATAAGGAATAAAATTAAACCAAGCTTTAGTTAAATTTTTTAAATTTTTTACTGAATTTCCTTCAGGAATAATTTCATTAATTTTAATATCTAAATTAGAAAATAATTGTTTTAATTCAGAAATGTCATGTTGATTGTGAAATGCTAAATTAAATGAGCCAATAATATTTACGGATGGAAATACTGTTTTTTTTTGTGTTAATTTATTTGATTTTTTTAAATAAAAATTTATAATTTGTTCTAATGTTCTATCAGCAGCTTGTAATTCCGTAACACGGTAATGATTAACATCCGCTAAGAGAATATCGGATTTCGTTTCTAAAGCTGCTCTATAACAAAAATTATTTAAGTCTTCTTGTAATATACTTGATGTACACGTTGGAGTCAAAATTATTAAATTTGGTAATTCTTCTTTATCTTTTCGAGTTATATTATTAACAACTTTTTCTTGTGAACCTCTAGCTAAAACATTTCTATCAACAACACTTGTTGTAATAGGGGTAAAATCTCTTTTTCTTTCTAACATTGAAGCCATTACATTAAAATAATCATCGCCTAATGGCCCATGCATAATTGCATGTACGTTTTTAAATGAACTTGCAATTCTTAATGTTCCTATATGAGCAGGACCAGAATACATCCAATAAGCTAATTTCATAGAATTTATTTAATTAAAATACATATGTAATTATATTAAATTTTTTGTAGTTAAAAAAATTTTCTCTAAACAAATTATATATAGTATAATTTTCATACAAATGATAAATTTTCAACTTTATTAACAATTTTATTTAAAATTTTTTAAATAATAGAATTTTTTGATATTAATTAAAAACCATTCATTTGATATATATTTTTATATCAAAAATACATTTTTTATTAAACTATAAATTTTCAGGGTTCGTATTTAATAATGAAACGATTTAACTTTTTACATTTATTAATTGTTATTAATATTTTATTTGCACCAATTTATGCTCATGCTGATATTGGTGGTTTAACTAAATGTAGTGAGTCTGCAGCATTTAAAAAACGTTTGAATGCAAGTGTTAAAAAATTAGAACAGAGATTATCAAAATATGAAGAAAATACACCTCCAGCTTTAGCACTACAACAGCAAATTCAACGAACAGAAGCTCGGTTTGATAAATATGGACGCTCAGAATTGCTATGTGGAAGTGATGGGTTACCACATTTAATTGCTGATGGTCGTTGGAGCCATGCAGCGGAATTTATTTTACCTGGTTTTGGTTTTATTTATATTTCTGGTTGGATTGGTTGGGTTGGACGCAAATATTTACAAATTGTAAGTACATTTAAGAATCCAATGGAAAATGAAATTATTATTAATGTACCGTTAGCTTTAAAAATTATGACAACGGGTTATATTTGGCCTATTTCGGCATGGCAAGAACTTGTTAGTAACGAGTTAGTGGCATCAAAAAATGATATTACAATTTCACCACGTTAACGTTATTATATTTTTAATTCAAAAATAATATTATGAATAATTTGCAAAGATATTTATCTACAGCGCCTGTTCTTATGACTTTATGGTTAACTTTTACTGCTGGGTTTATTATTGAAATAAATAGATTTTTTCCTGACATGTTAGGTTTATATTTTTAAAAAATTATTATCATTTAATAATTATTATTATTAAATGATAATAATTTTTTATTCACCTTGGACTTTTAATAATACAAATCCTAAAGATAAACCAAATAAGGTCATACAAAAACAACTAAGCGCTGTTGTAACAATTTCAGGACTTGCATATGGAAAAATCTTTAAAAGAATTGACATAAAACTTAAAGAGTTAATTTTTTAATTTAAAAGCCGTTTCGTGCCCAAACGACTAATGCTAATGAAAATGTAAACATAGTCATTAAACCTGCCCAACCTAGATTTATAATATCCATATAAATAAATTAATTAAGATAAAGTTTAATTTTAAAAGGATTTTATATCCTTTTAAATTTAATAAAAATTATTTTACACAATACCATTCGTCCAATCAACGTCAACATTATTAATGATTAATGATGAATTATAAATTTGTAGAATAATTAGCAAGAATACTAAAAATGACGCCATTACGATAGCCATAATTGGAGTTGTACCCCAACCTGGAGCAACTTTACCATACTCAGAATTCAGTGGACGTAAAATTTCACCTAATCTTGTACGTAATGCCATAGGAATTATTTTTTACAATATTAATTAACGAATTTCTTACTATATTGATATATAATAGTATTTGACTAAATAAATAATTATAATAGAATATTAAGTATGGAGACAGCAACTATTATTGTAATTTTTGTATCAAGTTTACTTTTAGGTATTACAGTATATTCTATTTATACTGCTTTTGGTCCCGAATCTAAAAACTTAAGAGATCCGTTTGAGGAACATGAAGATTAAAAAATAAAACCAAATAATTTGGTTTTATTTTTTAATAATTCTAGGTGTATCTCTAAAAAATACAGCAAAGAAAATTACCATTAACGTACCAATAAGTAAAAATGTATAAACTAAAGCTTCCATAATTTAATCCTAATTAATTATTTTAATTTTAAGTTTAATATACAAGAATCTATACAGCTCCTTGTTTTTTAGTTGTTTTGTCACCAAGTTTTTGGAATACACCAAATTCTACTTGCTCTGTAACTTCAGCCCCAATACCTGTAAATACATCACGGAAAATTGTACGTCCACCGTGCCATAAATGACCTAAAAAGAATAATAATGCAAAATTAGCATGACCAAAAGTATACCAACCACGTGGACTACTACGGAATACACCATCAGATTCTAAACTTGTACGATCAAACTCAAATACTTCTCCTAATTGAGCTTTCCGTGCAAATTTCTTAACCGTTGGTGCATCTTTAAACGTTTGACCGTTTAATTTTCCACCATAAAAATCGACAGTTACGCCTACTTGTTCAATACTATATTTTGATTCTGCACGGCGGAATGGAATATCCGCACGAATAATTCCATCTTTATCAACTAAAATTACCGGGAATGTTTCAAAAAATGCAGGCATTCTACGAACAGTTAATTCACGGCCTTCTTTATCGCGGAAAATCGGATGTCCTAACCATGCTTCGGCAATACCGTCGCCTTTATCCATTGGACCTGCTCGGAATAAACCTCCTTTAGCCGGATTATTACCAATATAATCATAAAAAGCTAATTTATCTGGAATACGCGACCAAGCTTGACTTTCAGATAAACCTTCACTTACTGAAGTTTCAATTTGTCTTTCAATTTCTTGTTGGAAGTAACCACTATCCCATTGATAACGAGTTGGTCCAAATAGTTCAATTGGTGTAGCCGCAGCACCATACCACATTGTTCCTGAAGTAACAAAAGCAGCAAAAAATACTGCTGAAATACTACTTGATAATACCGTTTCGATATTACCCATTCTTAGTGCACGATATAAACGTTGTGGTGGTCGAACAGTTACATGAAATATACCAGCAAATATACCAAAAATACCTGCAGCAATATGGTGTGCTGCAATGCCACCTGGATTAAATGGATTAAAGCCATCAGCACCCCACTCTGGAGCAACGGGTTGAACTTTCCCTGTTATGCCATAAGCATCCGATACCCAAATACCCGGACCAAATAAACCCGTAACGTGAAAAGCACCAAAACCAAAACATAATAAACCAGATAAAAATAAGTGAATACCAAAAATTTTTGGTAAATCTAACGCAGGTTCACCTGTTCTTGGATCACGGAATAAATCCAAATCCCAGTAAACCCAATGCCAAATAGCTGCTAAAAAACACATACCTGATAAAATAATATGTGATAGTGCAACACCTTCAAAACTCCAGATACCTGGGTTTGCAACACTTTCACCAGTAATACTCCATCCACCCCAAGAATCGGTAATACCTAAACGAGTCATAAAAGGCATAACAAACATACCTTGACGCCACATAGGATTTAATACAGGATCCGATGGATCAAAAACAGCAAGTTCATATAATGCCATTGAACCAGCCCATCCAGCAACTAATGCTGTGTGCATTAAATGCACAGCAATTAATCTACCTGGATCATTTAATACAACTGTATGAACGCGATACCATGGTAATGCCATACTAATTTATTCCTTAAAACTGTGAATAAATAATCTTTGTTGACTTTCTGACAACTAAACTAAAAGAAAGCTAGCTAAGTCTAATTATAAGTGAAAATAAGAAAAAATTTAATCCTTTCATTCATTTAATAAATTATTATCTATCATATTAAATTATGATAGATAATAATTTATTACTAATTATTATTAACCATATTTACCTGAAGTCGAAGCAATAACAAAGGCAGCATAAGTTAAAATATAGCCGACAGCAAAGTGTACTAAACCTACTAAACGCGCTTGTACGATTGATAAAGCAACAGGCTTATCTCTCCAACGAACTAAATTTGCTAGTGGCGTACGTTCATGTGCCCAAACTAATGTTTCAATTAATTCTTGCCAATAACCGCGCCATGAAATTAAAAACATAAAACCTGTAGCCCAGATCAAATGACCAAATAAGAACATCCATGCCCACACCGATAAATTATTCATACCAAAAGGATTGTAACCATTAATTAATGGAGAAGAATTTAGCCATAGATAATCACGTAGCCAACCCATTAAATAATTTGAAGACTCATTAAATTGACCAGGATTGCCTGCCCAAATTGCCATATGTTTCCAATGCCAGTAGAATGTTACCCAACCTATAGTATTTAACATCCAAAACATTGATAAATAAAAAGTATCCCATGCTGAAATATCACATGTACCTCCACGGCCAGGACCATCACATGGGAAACTATAACCAAAATCTTTTTTATCTGGCATTAATTTAGAACCACGGGCATCTAAAGCACCTTTTACTAAAATTAACGTTGTTGTATGTAAACCTAAAGCAATAGCATGATGAACTAAAAAATCACCTGGTCCAATCGTTAAAAATAAATCATTTTTACTATTATTTATTGCTGTTAGCCATCCTGGTAACCAAATTTGATTACCCGCGGCAACAGCGGGACTTGTTGACGATGATAATAGTACATTAAATTCATATATAGTTTTACCTGATGCTGCTTGAATATATTCAGCGAATAACGGTTCAAATAAAATTTGTTTTTCTGGCTGACCAAATGCTACAACAGTATCATTATGAATATATAAACCTAATGTATGAAAACCTAAAAATAAACAAACCCAACTTAAATGAGAAATGATTGCTTCTTTATGTTCTAACATTCGAGCTAAAACATTGTCTTTGTTTATTTCTGGATCATAATCACGAACAAAGAAAATTGCACCATGTGCAAATGCTCCGACCATTAAAAATCCAGCAATATATTGATGATGCGTGTATAATGCAGCTTCGGTTGCAAAACTTTTAGATAAATACGCGTATGGCGTTAATGAATATGTATGTTGAGCTGTCAATGATGTAGCAACTCCTAAACAAGCTAATGCCAAGCCTAATTGCATATGTAAAGAATTTGTAACCGTTTCAAACAAGCCAGTATGACCTGCACCTAAACGGCCTCCTGGTGGACGGTGTGCATCAAGAATTTCTTTCATATTATGTCCAATACCCCAATTTGTACGATACATATGACCTGCAATTATAAAAACAACGGCGATTGCTAACTGATGATGAGCAATATCACTTAACCATAATGATTGTGTTTGCGGATGAAATCCACCTAAAAATGTTAAAATTGCAGTTCCCGCTCCTTCAGTTGTTCCATAAATGTGATTTGGACTATCAGGGTTTTGAGCATAAACTGTCCAATTACCTGTAAAGAATGGAACTAAACCTGCTGGATGTGGAGGAGTTGTTAAAAAATTATCCCATCCAATATGTATACCACGTGAAGCAGGTAAAGCGACATGTACTAAATGTCCTGTCCAAGCAATTGAACTAACACCTAATAATCCCGATAAATGGTGATTTAAACGTGATTCATTATTTTTAAACCATGCTAAACTAGGACGGAATTTTGGTTGTAAATGTAACCATCCTGCAAATAATAAAGCACACGATAATAAAATTAATCCTAACGAACCTTGATAAAGTTCTTGGTTTGATCTAAATCCAATTGTATACCACCATTGATAAACGCCTGAAAAAGCAATATTTATGGGATAGGTATTTCCTTTACTAAAAGCTTTTAATGCCGATTGACCAAAATGTGGATCCCAAATTGAGTGTGCTATTGGTTTTACTTTTAATGGATTTGTTATCCATTGTTCAAAATTACCTTGCCAAGCTACGTGAAATAAGTTCCCTGCTGTCCATAAAAAAATAATCGCTAAATGACCGAAATGAGATGCGAAAATCTTCTGATATAAATTTTCTTCAGTCATATTATCATGAGCTTCTAAATCATGAGCTGTTGCAATACCATACCAAATTCTTCTAGTTGCAGGATCTTGTGCAAGGGCTTGGCTAAACTTTGGAAATTTAGTTCCCATAATTTTGAGATACGTTTTTATAAAATCTATAGTTATAAATAAAATTTACTAAATTAACTTATTGAAACAGCTCGTGCTAAGAAGAATGACCAAGTTGTTCCTATACCCCCTAATAAATAATGCGCTAAACCAACTAAACGACCTTGAGTAATACTTAATGCCCGTGGTTGAATTGCTGGAGCAAAGTTTAGTTTATTATGAGCCCAAACAATCGATTCAATTAATTCTTGCCAATAACCACGACCACTAAATAAGAACATTAAACTAAACGCCCAAATAAAATGAGCACCTAAGAAAATTAGACCATACGCAGATGAAGGTGAACCATAAGATTGAATTACTTGTGATGCTTGTGACCATAAGAAATCACGTAACCAACCATTAATCGTAATTGAACTTTGTGCAAAGTTACCACCGGTAATATGGGAAATTGCCCCATCAGGACTTACTATTCCCCAAACATCAGATTGCATTTTCCAACTAAAGTGGAAAAGTACAACTGATAATGAATTGTAGTTAAACTAGAGGCCTTGTTACCTTAGCCCCCGTCGACAGATCCGGACGTGAGATTTTCACCTCATCCGGCTCCTGCCCGAGTATTTGTTATATTTTTCGATTTGACAGTTTTTTTGTAAAAGCTACAGGTTTTTATATTCGTACTTTTTTCACCCTAAATGAGCGAGGAATTATATAATCAATCAACGTTAACAATTTAAATTATTCTCAAGTGAGTTTTATACTCTGGTTCATATCCATTTTGTTCGTATAATTAATTTATGTTTTTTGATTGGTTATCTATCTTTGTTAATTCTTCGCTTAGCCCAATATACGTTATCACCATCATACGGTGATTTATCGGCTTTAATTTTAACCCATTTTTTACTTTTTACCCAGGCTATATTTGGTAGCCAAATTTCTTTTATTTCACCGTTTTTACCGATTTGTTTTCCGTTCAAGATCCAATTATCTTGGTGTTGTATCCCATTATACGTATACGTTTTTCCACTCGGAAAATAGCGTTGTTTTATCTGTATTCGTCCATTTCGTGTATCTCTACGAAATACCCAAGCTCTGAGCTTTTGATGAATGAGATATGTTAACTTATGAAATACTTTTTGGCAGTGTGAATATTTAAAATAATTTGCCCATCCGATTATAATTGGACGAAGTTTTAAAATTAAGTTGTAAGTTGAAGTGCTACGATTTTTTTGTAGTATATTTCTAACGTTAATTAACAAGATAGCTTGAGATTTTCTACAAGGGTAAATTTTTACTCTTGATTTACCACGTGCGATGGTGATTATTGAGAATCCTAAAAAATCGAAACCATGGTTAGAGTCTACAATAGTTGTTTCAGTTTCACTGAGTTTTAGCCGCGGGCCATCCCAAAGCCATTTCGCTATTTCATCTTTTGCTTCTCGAATTATAGATTGTTTTTTATGAATTATTACGAAATCATTTGCATATCGTATAATGGCTATGGATTTTGCATTATTATTTTGCTTCTTTGTTTTTGGTAACAAAGGTTTGGTGATAATCCAATTTTTCATGTAGTTTTCCATCCCATGTAAAGCAATATTAAGTAAAAGTGGAGAAATTATTTCCTCTTGGGCCGTATTTTCAATGTTTTTCAATAAGCGATCTATTTTGCTAACCTGAAACTCATCAAAGATGTTACTTTTTAACCATGTTTTTACCTGATTTTTGATTTCTGGAATTGTTCCAAGTTTCGTAATAAGGTAATTATGGTCAATTTTACCCAAACATTTGTTTATATTGATATACAATATATGGTTATGATAATCGTAATTTCCAGAATTTTTTTGTAGATTTACGAAAATGGATTCTATAGCATCGTGGCCACTACGCCCCGGGCGAAACCCATATGAATTTGGTTCGAAACGTGCTTCCCATTCAGGTTCAAGTATTAATAAACATAAAGCTTGTTTTGCTCTATCTTTTATAATAGGGATACTTTGTAGTCTTTTCTCTTTTCTTTCAGGTTTATTAAGGTACAGTTGCTTAATAGGTATTGTTTTCCTATCTAATTTTAATTTTTGTACTAATTTACCTTTTTGAACGTCTGTAACGAATATATTTTTATCTACTCCTAATGTTTTTTTGCTTTTAGTCAATGTTGTAGCTTGTCGTACAGCCATCATCTTTGCATCAAAACTATTTAGCAGTCGCTTTTGTAAACATCTGACTTTACGCTTATTATTGTCTTTTGAAGCTTTATAAATTCTAGTTTGATATCGTTTTACTCTAAACTCGACTTGTGACCAGTTTATTGTATTCCACGCAATATTGCTCATATGTTATCAATAATTTATAAAATATAACTAAATAACTCGGACCCTAAAGGCGTCAGCATATTCCGATCTTTTGTTAGTTAATACGGACTTGCTTCTCCAATAGGTCCCTCACGGCATAGTTGATATGAGTTGGTTACCCGCCTTCCACGAAGGAAGACTTCACTACCCGCTTTCCACCGTTCCATATTTGAATAATCATTTCTCTTTTAGGATTGTACATTACATGACCCCACTTTGCGATTTAGCGCTACTTCCTGCCGATTTAATGTGGACGAACATTAATCGTTTAAAGGCATTTGTATGAGTTTAAGTTAATGACTGTATATGTATATGTTTACAGCCAACAAATGATATCTAAGGAGAACGTCTCCTGGCTATATCGATATACCATGCTTAAATACGACCCAATTGGGTTAACAATTTATCCATGAGAGAATACCAAATTCCTTTGCTAAACCCTTAAAAATGACCACCATATCATTCTGGTAAGGAATATGGGCGAGATACAGGCATCTCGAGGGAATTGAACCCCATTCAAATACAGTTATACTTTCTTTTGATCTATACTTGTATTTCAATTTGTTTGAACCCTAATAAGTTTTTATTTTTTATATATAATTTATTTATTTCAATTTCTTAATTTTTATTAAACTAAATTGGGTTGCTACAAAAAACTTCCATATTACAGATACGATTTACGCTTGTTTATCCGAGTAGTAGTTCCAATAGCAAATACTGTAAAATGTAAAATATCATTAAATTAATAATTAATATAAAATGACTTAATTTTTGAATCTTTAAATAGTCATTCATTAGACTACTGGCATCTGATTTTAGAGTTTTTGCATTTTTATGTTATGTTTGATTGAATTTAAATAAATTAGTGCATATTGAATTAACAGATTTTCTTATCCGTTTGATGAAAAACTTATATTTAAGTTATAATTAATTAGAGAATCTTAACAAATCTTATTAAATATGACCGAAAGTACGATAACCTTATATATTTGCAATCGCAAATTTTACGTTATCAACGGGTCGCACCATCCAGAATAATCCTAAAAATACATGATCCCAACTTGAACTTTGACAAGTACCACCACGACCAGGGCCATCACAAGGGAAACAAAAACCTAAATTAGCTTTATCGGGTATTAATTTTGAACTACGTGCATATAAAACCCCCTTTAATAAAATTAAAACAGTTACATGAATAGTAAACGCATGAATATGGTGAACCATAAAATCAGCAGTGCCTAGTTTGATTGGCATCATAGCTATTTTACCACCGACTTCAACCACATTACCACCAAACGCATAACTTGTTGTTGCGTAAGCATTGGGTGCTGTTTTATCAGGAGCTAATAGATGAATATTTTGAATCCATTGTGCAAAAATTGGTTGCAATTGAATGGCTTTATCTGAAAACATATCTTGAGGACGGCCTAACGCTCGCATTGTATCGTTATGAACATAAAAACCAAATGCGTGTGTTCCTAAGAAAATACACACCCAATTTAAATGTGAAATAATAGCATCACGATGTCGTAAAACTCTGTCTAATAAATTATTATAATTATTTGTTGGTGTATAATCTCTAACCATAAAGATTGCACCATGTGCTGCTCCGCCTACAATACAGAACCCACCAATCCATACATGATGCGTAAATAATGCTAATTGTGTCGCATAATCAGTTGCAAGATATGGATAAGGTGGCATAGCATACATATGATGAGCGACAATAATACTTAATGACCCAACCATCGCTAAATTAATAGCAAGTTGAGCGTGCCATGAAGTTGTTAAAATTTCATATAATCCTTTATGACCATCACCTGTGAAGGGTCCTTTATGCGCTTCTAAAATTTCCTTCATACTATGACCAATACCCCAATTTGTCCGGTACATATGACCCGCAACAATAAATAAAACAGCTAATGCTAAATGATGATGTGCAGTATCACTTAACCATAAACCGCCTGTAACTGGGTTTAAACCTCCTTTAAATGTTAAGAAATCAGAATATTCACCCCAATGTCCTGTGAAAAATGGAACCAAACCTTTTGCAAAGCTGGGATATAATTGTGCCATTAAGTCACGGTTAATTAAAAATTCATGAGGTAAAGGGATTTCTTGTGGAGCAATACCAGAATCTAATAATTTATTAATTGGCAATGCAATATGAATTTGATGTCCAGACCATGATAAACATCCTAAACCTAATAATCCTGCTAAATGATGATTCATCATAGACTCTGCATTTTGGAACCATTCTAGTTTAGGTGCGGCTTTATGATAATGAAACCATCCTCCAAATAACATTATCGCTGACATACATAATCCACCTATAGCAATCCAGTAAAGTTCAACTTCACTAGTAACACCTTCGGCACGCCACATTTGGAACCATCCTGATGTTGTTTGAACACCTTGGAAGTTACCTCCAACATCACCATTTAAAATCTCTTGACCAACAATTGGCCATACAACTTGCGAACTTTGTTTAATATTAAGTGGATCAATTAACCAAGCTGAATAGTTAGAAAAATAAGCACCATGGAAATGCATACCACTAATCCAGAAAAATATAATTGCTAATTGACCAAAATGCGCACTAAAAATTTTACGTGAAACTTCCTCTAATGAATTTGTTTGGCTATCAAAATCATGAGCATCAGCATGCAAATTCCAAATCCATGTTGTTGTTTTTGGGCCTTTAGCTAATGTTCTTGAAAAATGACCCGGTTGACCCCATTTTTCAAAACTTGTATTTACCGTATCCTTTTCTACAAGGATTTCTACATTTTTTGCTCGATGTTCGATTGAATCTATTGACATTGGCTTATCCTTTCAAGAAGACAAAAATCTAGGAAACACTCCTAATTAGGAATAAAAGACAACGCATCTTTTATATAAAAGTTTTCATAGATGCATTATATGTGTTTTATTTAATTATTTTTCAAATATCTTAAAACTATATAAAACAATCAAATATTACTTAATTCTTGACAAAGATCATATAATTTAATATTATAATTTAATGATTCTTTGTTGTAAATGAAGCGTTAATAAATTAATTTATAAATTCAAATTAGTTTATTTAATTATTTTTGAAAAATTAAAATGCCTAAATTAAAAACTCGAAAGTCAGCTTTAAAAAGATACAAACGAACAGCAACAGGTAATTTTTTATGCCGTCATGCCTATAAAGGGCATCTTTTAATGAAAAAAGCAAAAGTAAGAAAAAGAAAACTCTCTCAAATAATTCTAATTACTAGTGGAGAGCGCAAATCTATTAAATTAATGTTACCGTATTAATAAAATGGTTAGGGTAAAACGAGGTAATGTTGCACGTAAGCGACGTAAAAAAATTTTACAATTGGCAAAAGGTTATCGAGGTGCGCATTCACGGCTTTTTCGAGTTGCAAACCAACAAGTAATGAAAGGGTTAAAATATTCTTATGTAGGGCGGAAGCAAAAGAAACGTATTTTTAGACGTATTTGGATTCTTAGAGTTAATGCTGCTTCTCGATTATTTGGCGTTAAATATAGCTCTTTGATTTCAAATTTTAAAAAGGCAAATATTGAGTTAAATCGCAAAATGTTATCACAATTAGCAATTTTAGATACAACTACGTTTAGCAAATTAGTTGAATTTGTTAA